GATTAATATTAGTACAGACAAAAACCAAATAACTTCAACCATTACTTTTATTTTTATTATTCACCTTGAATTTTTAATAACCCAAAACCTAAAGCCAGGCCTAATAAGGTCATTGAAGCACAAACTTCTGCTGTTGTAATAATTTCGCTAAGCATTTTTATTTTTATACCTTTAATTAATTTTGTTAGAAACCGTTTCTTCCCCAAACTACTAACGATAATGAAAATGTAAACATTGTCATTAATGTAGCCCAGCCTAAATTTAGTATATCCATTAGAATTGTTTTTATTTATACTATTATTTTATTATATATTATACATGAGTATTTTTACTTTGTCACATTGATTATATAATCAAATAATTGATTTTAAAGATTTCAATAGACTTTCTTTCGTATATTATGTTAAAATAAGATATAGCTATTTAGTATTTATATTTGCTCTTTTATGAGATTATTATGAAAAATAAATTAAAGACGCGTAGTTCTGCGGCAAAAAGATATCAAAAGACGAAGAATGGTAAAGTTTTACGACGTAAGGCTTACCGTGGGCATATTTTAGAAAAGAAAAGTCAAAAACGTAAACGTAATTTACGCCAAAAAGGTTTAGTTTTTTCTGGGGATGCTAAACAAATTGAATTAATGTTACCGTATTAAGAACGGAAATAGGAGGATATAAATGGTACGTGTTAAACGTGGTAATGTTGCTCGAAATAGAAGAAAAAAAGTTCTAAAAGTAGCAAAAGGTTTTAGAGGAACACATTCACGTCTGTTCCGTGTTGCTAACCAACAAGTGATGAAGTCATTAAAGTATGCGTATACAGGGCGTAAACAACGTAAGCGTCAATTTAGACGTCTTTGGATTACACGTTTAAACGCAGCTGTTCGTTCTTCAAGTGACTTAAATTATTCACAATTTATTCACCAGATTAAAAAATCAAACATCAACTTAAACCGTAAAATCTTATCTCAATTAGCTATTGTTGATCCATCAGCGTTTAATGAGATTCTAACTAGCCTACCTAGCAATTAGGTTAAAATTTAAAGTTTTTAGATGATTTTTAGCCTATAATAATTTTAAAGTTTTCAAGGCTAAACTAGTTTATTATTTAACGTTATTATAATTTATGGCTATTGAACGTGGTTCTACGGTAAAAATTTTAAGAAAAGAGTCTTATTGGTTTCAAGAAAATGGTAAAGTTGCATCAATTGATGAATCAGATGTTCGTTATGGTGTAACTGTTCGTTTTGAAAAAGTAAATTACAATGGTGTTAATTCAGCCAATTTTAATTTATCTGAATTAGCTGAAGTTACAGGTTAAACTTTACTTTCTTATTTGTGTATTATAAACTATCTGATAGTTAATGTATATTTCAGTGTTGACTCTCTCAGCACACACAATAAGATAATTTTCGATGTTACATGGTGTTATATCTATTGCTAACATGTTAGGAAAGCTTGTTTGGATTTGGTTAAGAGTTTTAATTTTAGGTCTTGAAATTAGATATTTAATTCAATGGTTTTTAAATATCAATCCTTATTTTGAGCCTGTTTTAACTTTATGGAATTGGACTGATCCTGTTTTTAATTTTGGTAGAAATTATTACCCTAAAATTATTGGTATGGATTTTGCACCTATCTTCAATTATAAAATTTTACAGTACATTGCTCAACAAGTGTATGATTTTACGTTTGAAGAGTCCGAGATCGATCCAAATGCTTTCCCATCTCATGATGAGTTAGATGTTGATGATATAGATCTTATTTTTTCTTAATAAAAAAAAGCTCCTTGCTTGCTACAATTGTAGCAAGCAAGGAGCTTTTATTTTTATATTAATGGAAAAAGTAATATCAATAAGTTAGTCAATAGGACGCATTGATAATACTGGCTCAGTTTCACGGTTAATACCTTTCTCGAAACCAGCTGCTGCCGCACGAGAACGACCTGCATGCCACCAGTGACCTACTAATAGGAACCAAGCTAGAACCCAGTGTGAACATGTTAACCATGAACGAGGAGATACGTAGTTGAAAGAGTTAATCTCTGTCGCTACACCACCTACTGAGTTTAGGGAACCTAGAGGAGCGTGTGTCATGTATTCTGCAGCACGACGTTCTTGCCAAGGTTGAATATCGTTACGGATCTTGTTGATATCTAGACCATTTGGACCACGTAATGGTTCTACCCATGGAGCACGTAAATCCCAGAAACGCATTGTTTCACCACCAAAGATGATTTCACCAGATGGAGAACGCATTAAGTACTTACCTAATCCAGTCGGACCTTGTGCTGATGCTACGTTAGCACCTAAACGTTGGTCACGTACTAAGAATGTAAATGCTTGAGATTGTGAAGCTTCTGGACCAGTCGGACCATAGAATTCACTTGGGTAAGCTGTGTTGTTATACCATGCGTATGTTGCTGCTGTGAATCCCATAAGCGATAAAGCAGCTAAACTATAAGATAGGTAAGCTTCACCAGACCATACAAAAGCACGTCGAGCCCAAGGGAATGGCTTAGTTGTGATATGCCAGATACCACCAATAAGACAAAGAGCACCAACCCAAACATGGCCACCTACTAAATCTTCCATGTTGTTTACAGAAATTACCCAACCATCACCACCGAATGGTGAACGAAGAACATAACCAAAAACTACTAATGGGTTTAATGTTGGGTTAGTAATGATACGAACATCACCACCACCTGGTGCCCATGTATCATAAACACCACCAACAAACATTGCTTTTGCAACTAATAAGAATGAACCTAAGCCTAATAGACATAAGTGGATACCTAGGATTGTTGTCATCTTATTTTTATCACGCCAGTCATATCCAAAGAATGGGAATGATTCTTCTAATGTATCTGGACCAATAATTGAGTGGTAAATACCACCAAAGCCTAAAACGGCAGATGAAATTAAGTGTACAACTCCTACAACGAAGTATGGGTATGTATCAATAATCTCACCACCAGGGCCTACGCCCCAGCCAAGAGTTGCAAGGTGTTGTAATAGGATACAACCTTGCTCATATAATGGTTTTTCTGGAATGTAGTGTGAAACTTCAAATAAAGTCATTGCACCACACCAAAATACCATAACACCTGCGTGTGCTACGTGAGCACCTAAAAGTTTTCCTGAAACATTGATTAAACGAGCATTACCCGACCACCAAGCAAAACCTGTTGATTCAATATCTCTTCCTGTTACATCATTAAAGGGCGTTTCCACGTGGTAATACCTCCTCAGGGAATACGAAGTTTTCGTGTGGTTGGTCTTGAGCAGCCATCCATGCACGGATACCTTCATTTAGTAAAATATTCTTAGTGTAGAATGTTTCGAATTCTGGATCTTCAGCAGCACGAAGCTCTTGTGATACGAAATCGTAAGCACGTAAGTTAAGTGCTAAACCTACAATACCGATTGCACTTGTCCATAGACCTGTTACAGGTACGAATAACATGAAGAAGTGTAACCAACGTTTGTTAGAGAATGCTACACCAAAAATCTGTGACCAGAAACGGTTAGCAGTTACCATTGAATATGTTTCCTCTGACTGTGTAGGTGTGAAAGCACGGAATGTGTTTGCAGCATCACCATCTTCGAATAAAGTGTTTTCAACTGTTGCACCGTGGATAGCACATAATAATGCACCACCTAAGATACCTGCTACACCCATCATGTGGAATGGGTTAAGTGTCCAGTTGTGGAAACCTTGTAAGAATAATAGGAATCGGAAGATTGCAGCAACACCAAAACTTGGTGCGAAGAACCAACTTGCTTGACCTAACGGGTATACAAGGAATACTGAAACGAAGATTGCGATTGGACCTGAGAATGCAATTGCGTTATATGGGCGAATACCTACTAAACGCGCAATCTCAAATTGACGTAAACAGAAGCCGATTAGACCAAAAGCACCGTGAAGGGCTACGAATGTCCATAAGCCACCAATTTGACACCAACGAGTGAAATCACCTTGAGCTTCGGGACCCCATAATAAAATTAAAGAGTGTCCCATACTGTTTGCTGGAGTTGATACTGCAGCTGTTAAGAAGTTACAACCCTCTAGATATGAACTTGCTAAACCATGTGTGTACCATGATGTTACGAACGTTGTACCAGTAAACCAACCACCAACTGCAAAGTAAGCTGTTGGGAATAATAAGATACCAGACCAACCAACGAATACGAAACGGTCACGCTTTAACCAGTCATCTGCTAAATCGAAGATGCCACGTTCTGCATCTTGACCGATTGAAATAGTCATAATATTTTTTTCTTTGTAAAATTATGTTTTTTAGATTTAAGTGAATAAACACTTTTTTTAGCAACTATCTAATATAAAATTATAATGGGGTTTTAGTTGAAAAGTGAAATAAATTTTTCTTTAACCTTGTTGTTTTGTATAAACTTAGTTAAACTATACAAAATTGTAACTTTATCAAGATATGTTAAAAATGAGGTTAAAAAGAGGAGGACGTAAACGTAATCCTTCTTATAGATTAGTAGTAATGCCATCGACTTCACGCCGTGATGGTAGACCAATCCAAGAATTAGGGTATTACAACCCTTTAACAAAAGAAGTAAAATTAGATACAGAGAGTATTTTAAAGCGCTTAGAGCAGGGTGTTCAACCAACAGAAACTGTTAAAAACCTGTTAATTAAAGCTAAAATTTTAAAATAAATATTTAAAACAATTAAATGTAGTTTATTTTAAAATTCTTCTATTATATTTGTATATATCACATTTATTATTTGAATGTTTTCTATATTTTAGGAGATTTATATGACATTTAATATTCAAACTCCCCCTGTTAAATACTTAGGTGGTACAGGAGGTTGTTTAACAGCAGCTGAGGTTGAGGAAAAATATGCAATTACTTGGTCTAGTCCAAAGGATCAAGTTTTTGAAATGCCTATCGGTGGTGCTGCTACGATGAATGAAGGCGATAATTTAGTTTATTTAGCACGTAAAGAACAATGCTTAGCGCTTGGTACTCAATTACGTAGTTTTAAAATTACTGATTATAAAATTTATCGTGTTTTCCCAACAGGTGAGGTTCAGTACCTTCACCCTAAGGATGGAGTTTTCCCAGAAAAATCTAATCCAGGTCGTGTAAGCGTTAATAATAGAGCATTCTCAATTGGAAAAAACCCTAACCCTGTAAGTGTTAAATTTACAGGTAAAGGTACGTTTGAAACTGAGGATTAATCAAATTTTAACCTTTACAAAATTTTATTTATCTTCTATGATGAAAATATCTGATTAGAAGATAAATTTTTGGAGAGATGGCAGAGTTGGTCGATTGCGTCTGATTTGAAATCAGATGAATTTAACGGTTCCGGGGGTTCGAATCCCTCTCTCTCCTATCAATAAATTTTTAATATTAAAAAGTAGACTTTAATATTATAAAGTGTTAAAATAAATTTAAAGGCTCTGTAGCTCAGTTGGTTAGAGCAGGGGACTCATAAGCCCAAGGTCACAGGTTCAAATCCCGTCAGAGCCATTATAAAAAAGGAGTATTAAATGAAAATTCATTTAATACTCCTTTTTTATTTTAATTATATTAGGGGCAGAGGGACTTGAACCCTCACAGCCTTAACGGCCAACGGATTTTAAGTCCGTCGTGTCTACCATTCCACCATGCCCCCATAAAAGTAAGGCGGCACCCAGATTCGAACTGGGGGATAAAGGATTTGCAATCCTCTGCCTTACCACTTGGCTATGCCGCCTAACTTTTATTACTCAAATAAGTATAGCTTGTTTCTTTAAAATAATAAAGCTTTTTACTCTAAAATTATATTAGAATTTACCTACTAAAAAAGAAGCTACTACAGCACCAGCCGTTGCACCTGCAATAAAGCCGTTCGTTAACTCTTCCCAACCTCGTTTTGTTTCAAAACTATCGGCTTCTACTTCATTATCATCAACGAATGTAGCTTTTCCATAAGCTACTAAACCTGTTGCTAAAATACAAATTAAGCCTTCAGTTGATAGAAAACCAGCAAGAACTGCGTTATCTGTATTTCTTAATGGACCTGCTTCAATAAAAGGTCCTACTAACCAATAGCCATGAGCAGCACCAATCTCTAACCCACGTAAGTTTGATGAAATATTTGGTCTATATGCCGGTAGGTTACCTAAGAATGCTTTTGTTGCATTTGAGCCAGAAATAGGGGTTGCTAAATGACCTGTAAATGGATCATTGCGGTAAGCTGAAATTAAATCTGCCATAATGATGATATTTTTTTATTTTATATCTATTTAATCGAAGTAAACTGGATTATTGTAATTGATTACCTCGACGGTACTGTAGGAATGCTGCGACAAATAAGCCTGCTAATGTTACTGGAATCATACCTAATACGATTCCAAAAAGGAATGGTTCAATCATAAGTTCTTAATAATATTTATTGCTTATACTTTACTACAGTATTATAACTATTATATATAAAAATTCTACGAAAAAATAGAAATATTTAAACGGGACTGACGGGACTCGAACCCGCAACTTCCGCCGTGACAGGGCGGTGCTCTAACCAATTGAACTACAATCCCTTGTAGACTAGACTTATTTTAACAAATTATTTTGATTATGTCAAGAGGAGAGGAAGGGATTCGAACCCTCGGTATGAAAAAAATCATACAACAGATTAGCAATCTGCCGCTTTCGACCACTCAGCCACCTCTCCATGACTTTTATATTTTAACAAAAAAATTTTAATAGAGCAATTAAAATTTATTTGTTTATAATAAATACAGTGACTGCATGTCAAACTTTTGTTTAACAAATAATTTAAATTATGACAACTATCTTAATTTCTAAGTTGCCTGATGCTTACATGGTTTTCAGTCCCATTGTCGATGTATTACCTGCAATTCCTGTATTTTTCCTACTTCTTGCCTTTGTTTGGCAAGCATCTGTAGGTTTTAGGTAAGATCATCCTCTTTTATTTTATTTTTAGATAAAAGATCTTAACGTTAATAATTTTATTAAAATTAAAAAAAAAGAATAAACTATTATGTCAGGTGGATCTACAGGTGAACGTCCGTTCTCGGATATTATTACCAGTGTTCGTTATTGGATTATACATAGTATTACAATCCCATCCCTATTCATTTCAGGTTTCTTATTCATTGCTACAGGTTTAGCATATGATGTATTTGGAACACCTCGACCAAATGAATATTTTACAGAAGATCGTCAGCAAATCCCATTAGTTAATGATCGATTCAGCGCTAAACAAGAGCTTGAAGATCTTACTAAAGGTTTATAAAAAGGAGATTATATGGAAAAAAACTTTAATCAACCTATTGCTTACCCTATTTTCACATTCCGTTGGTTAACTATTCATGCACTAGCTGTTCCTACAGTATTTTTCTTAGGAGCAATTACATCTATGCAATTTATTCAAAGATAGGAGGCTAAATATGTCAGGTCCTAACCCTAATAGACAGCCCGTTGAATTAAATCGAACTTCTTTATACTGGGGTTTATTAACATTCTTCGTTTTAGCTGTTTTATTTTCAAGTTACTTCTTTAATTAATAAATAGGAGGTTTAATTATGGCAGGAACAGGCCGAATTCCTTTATGGTTAGTCGCTTTAGTTGGTGGCTTAGCTGTTATCGCTATGTTAGCTGTTTTCATTTATGGCTCATATTCTGGTTTAGGTTCAGCTCTTTAACTTTAAAACGATTAGAGGCTACTCTAATCGTTTTAAGTTTCTTTTATTTATTTATCTTTGAAGTTTTATGAAAAAATTTTTAGAAAACGTGTTGCGTTTCCCAACTTTTGTTATTTCTTCAATTGCAGGATTGTTTTTACTTCTAATTTCACCTTTAGTTGCAAAAGCTTATAACAACCAAGCCTTTTTTATAGGTATTCTTGTCGTATTTATTGCTACATTAGTTTTATTGATAAATAAAATGCTGGGTTTATAATCATAAATTACTTTCACTATCTTGCTTTATCAAATATTAAGTGATATAATGAGTTCTATCAAAGGGTCGGTGCCCGAGTGGTTAAAGGGGGCGGATTGTAAATCCGTTGGCTTTGCCTACGTTGGTTCAAATCCAACTCGGCCTAATATTTTTAGATAAAAATCTATTGTAATTTTCAAGACTATGCTAAAATTATTCTATTAAATAATTTATTTACCTAAAATATAAACTATTATGTCACGCTATCGTGGACCTAAATTAAGAATTGTTCGACGACTTGGGGAATTGCCAGGTTTCACATCAAAAACTACAGAACGTTTATTCCCCCCAGGCCAACATGGCCCATCAAAATCAAAAGGGAAAAATTCTGGATCAGAATATAGTGTACGTTTACAAGAAAAGCAAAAATTAAGATATAATTATGGCTTATCAGAAAAGCAGCTTGTAAATTATGTTAAAGAAGCTCGCAGATTGCCTGGTGCTACTGGTTCAAACTTATTACAACTTCTTGAAATGCGTCTAGAAAATATTGTCTTCCGATTAGGGTTTGCTTCTTCAATCCCAAGTGCAAGACAATTTGTAAACCATGGCCATATTTTAGTAAATGGTAAACGAGTAAATATCCCTAGCTTTGCATGCGAACCTGGTGATGTTATTACTGTTAAGCAAAAATCTCAAGCTAATTCATTCCTTAATGATAATCTAAATGTTTTAAATATTTCAGCTTTACCTGGACATTTAGAAATTGAGAAAGATAAGTATTTGGGTAAGGTTACATCGCTTATTTCGCGTGAAGATGTTGGCTTAAATATTAATGAATTATTTATTGTTGAATATTATTCACGTAAATAAAAAAAATTTATTAGCCAAATTAATTGTTTTTGTGGTATACCTATAATAAGGTTATAAAAAATTTCTATTTCTAAGACCTGATCATGCCAATAATATATATGTTAAAATAATATTGGCTTTATAATTAATAATGCCTTACCCTTTAGGAGGAATTCATGTCTCAATCTGTATCAGAACGTACACGAATTAAATCAGAGCGTTACGAATCTGGTGTAATCCCATATGCAAAGATGGGTTACTGGGATGCTACTTACACTGTAAAAGATACTGATGTTCTTGCTTTATTCCGTATTACACCTCAACCAGGTGTAGACCCGGTAGAAGCAACTGCAGCAGTAGCTGGTGAGTCTTCAACTGCAACATGGACTGTTGTATGGACAGACTTATTAACTGCTTGTGATATTTACCGTGCGAAAGCTTACCGTGTTGATCCTGTACCTAGCACATCTGACCAATTCTTTGGTTACATCGCATACGAATGTGATTTATTCGAAGAAGGTTCACTTGCTAACTTAACAGCTTCAATTATTGGTAACGTATTCGGTTTCAAAGCTGTAAAAGCTCTTCGTTTAGAAGATATGCGTATTCCACACTCTTACCTTAAGACTTTCCAAGGTCCAGCTACAGGTGTAGTTGTAGAGCGTGAGCGTATGAACAACTTCGGTCGTCCTATTTTAGGTGCTACAGTTAAGCCTAAGTTAGGTTTATCTGGTCGTAACTACGGTCGTGTAGTATATGAAGGTTTAAAAGGTGGTTTAGACTTCCTTAAGGATGATGAGAACATTAACTCACAACCATTCATGCGTTGGCGTGAGCGTTTCCTTTACGTACAAGAAGGTATTACTCGTGCTTCAGCTGCTTCAGGTGAAGTTAAGGGTTCATACATGAACGTAACTGCAGCGACAATGGAAGGTGTATATGAGCGTGCTCAATATGCTAAAGAATTAGGTACAATCATTATCATGATTGACTTAGTTATGGGTTACACTGCGATTCAATCAATCGCTTTATGGGCTCGTAACAACGATATGATTCTTCACCTTCACCGTGCTGGTAACTCAACTTACGCTCGTCAAAAGAACCACGGTATTAACTTCCGTGTTATTTGTAAGTGGATGCGTATGGCTGGTGTTGACCACATTCACGCAGGTACTGTAGTAGGTAAGTTAGAGGGTGACCCTCTAATGGTTAAAGGCTTCTACAACACTTTATTAAACGTAACTACAGATATTAACCTACCTCAAGGTTTATTCTTCGCTCAAGATTGGGCTTCTTTACGTAAGTGTTTACCAGTTGCTTCAGGTGGTATCCACTGTGGTCAAATGCACATGCTATTAGACTACCTAGGTGATGATGTAGTACTACAATTCGGTGGTGGTACAATTGGTCACCCTGATGGTATCCAAGCGGGTGCAACTGCTAACCGTGTAGCTCTAGAAGCTATGGTTTTAGCACGTAACGAAGGTCGTGATTACGTAGCAGAAGGTCCTGCAATCCTTCAAGACGCTGCTAAGATGTGTGGTCCTCTTCAAACAGCATTAGACCTATGGAAGGGTATTTCTTTCAACTACACTTCTACAGATACTGCTGACTTCGCAGAGACTCCAACTGCAAACGTATAAGATCCATAAAAATTACTTATTATTAACTACAAGGAGTTTTGAATAGTGAGACTTACACAAGGCGCTTTCTCATTCTTACCTGATTTAACGGATGACCAAATCAAGAAACAAATTGAGTACTCAGTTGCTCAAGGTTGGGCTGTAAACGTAGAGTGGACAGATGATCCACACCCACGTAACGTTTATTGGGAACTATGGGGTTTACCTCTTTTCGATATTAAAGATCCAGCAGCTGTAATGTACGAAATTGCTGAATGTCGTAAAGCTAACCCAACAGGTTACATCAAAGTTAACGCTTTCGATGCAAGTAAAGGTACTGAGAGTTGTGTACACTCTTTCATTATCAACCGTCCATCTTACGAGCCTGGTTTCTACGTATCTCGTACTGAAATCGATGGTCGTAAGATCCGTTACGCAATCCAATCTTACGCTGTACAAGCTAAGCCAGCTGGCGAGCGTTACTAATCTTTGATTAGGATTGAATTTGAAAACTATAAAAGGAACGGAGGATTTATCTTCCGTTCCTTTTTTTCTATCTAAATTTTATAAATCTATATAAATTATATTATGAGTGTTGCTGAATCTACTGTTGTTGATTTACAAGAAGAATACAACAAGACTAATATTCAAGTTGTATTAGATAACTTGGATGCAGATTTAATTGGTTTAAAACCTGTAAAAGCACGTATTCGTGAAATTGCTGCCTTACTTTTAGTTGACCGTTTACGTCAAGAGTTGGGTTTAGCTGGTGGTAGTCCTGGTTTACATATGTCATTTACTGGCAGCCCTGGTACAGGAAAAACAACTGTTGCTATGAAGATGTCTGACATTTTGTATAAGTTAGGCTATATTAGAAAAGGTCATTTAACAACTGTTACACGTGATGATTTAGTAGGTCAATATATTGGACATACTGCACCAAAAACAAAAGAAGTTTTAAAGAAAGCTATGGGTGGTGTGTTATTTATTGATGAAGCTTATTACTTATATAAGCCAGATAACGAGCGTGATTATGGATCAGAGGCGATTGAAATTTTATTACAAGTAATGGAAAATCAACGTGATGAATTAGTTGTTATTTTAGCCGGTTATAAAGACCGTATGGATACATTCTATGAGTCAAACCCAGGTTTAGCTTCACGTATTGCTAACCACGTTCATTTCCCTGATTATGAGCCAGATGAATTAGTTGCGATTGGTAAGATGTTGCTTGAAGAACAACAATACCGATTAACAGATGAAGCAGAGTCTGTTTTATTAGACTATGTTAAGTTACGTCAAGAGCAACCTTTATTTGCTAATGCACGAAGTGTTAAAAATGCTTTAGATCGAGCTCGTATGCGTCAAGCAAGCCGTTTATTTAAATCAGATCGTGATCAGATTTTAACTAAAGCTGAATTAGTTACAATCCAAGCTGAAGATTTATTAAAGAGTCGTATCTTTGCTCCTGAAGAAAACGCTTAATCTGTCTCTCTTTTTTGTAGTAAAATAGTTTGATTGTTTGCTAGAATAATTAATATCAATCAATTTAATATTACTTTTTATTATATGGCAAAAGAAAGCATGCTTCAAAGAGAAGTAAAAAGACAAAAGCTAGTTAACCGCCATGCAACTAAACGCGCTAATTTATTAGAACAATTAAAAGATGCTAAGAGTCTTCCAGAAATTTTTGAATTACAAAAAAAATTACAAAAATTACCTACAAACAGTTCACGTGTTCGATTAAAGAACCGTTGTTGGAAAACTGGCCGACCTCGTGGTTATTACCGTGATTTTGGTTTATCACGTCATGTTGTTCGTGAAATGGCTCATGAATGTTTATTGCCAGGTGTTAAAAAGTCAAGTTGGTAAACTTCTCTTCAAAATTACTTTGGATCTTTACTTTATATTATGACACTTTTAACAAATTACTTTATTATTTTAGGTTTTGTTTTTGTTTTAGCTGCAGGCTTATTTGTTGGCTTTAGAGCAATTGAACTTATCTAAAAAAAAAAGGGACCCCTATCACTAAAGTGATAGGGGTCCCTTTTTAATAATTATTTGTACGGTTACTTTTTAATTCAACATTTAGTATTTGGGATAATAAAATTGCACTACTCTCTAATTCATCTAAATTTGTTACTTCATTAGTTGGAGTTAAAGGTATTTGGCGGCCATCTTTAAGACAAAGGTAAAGTACTCTCGATGGATTAATTCCATCATTAATTACAATAGCTAAATTTGATATATCATTAAATGCATATGTTAATGAAATTGCTGTTAAAAACCCTGCATTACCTAATAATTTTGGATACCCATTACGGTTTATTTCTACCTTTTCATTTTTTATATCTATATAATTTGTTCCTCCCCCTATATCCCAATTTGTAAGGCAAAAGATATAGAAGCTGAAAAGCAAACCACATGTGCCATAGAATAATAGTAAAATTCCTTGTGGTAAAAAATCTAGATTGGATATATCTTCGAAAGGTATTAATTGTGTTTTAAAATAGCTTGAAATACCTGCTAAAAAGAAGCCGAGTCCTCCAATAGTTAATAATACTATCCAGAAATAATTACTTAACCGCTTTGCTCCTGTGATGTAAGTAATATAATCTGTAATTATTCCTTCCTTTTTTATAATTACACCAGCTTTTGTTTCTTCGTATGTTCCAATAGGTAATGTATTGATTAGTTCTTGGCGAGTTTGTTGGTTTATGTTCATTAGTGATACTTTGGTTGTCTTTTAAATTTAATTCCTCAGTATTATTGTATTAATCTTCAACCTATGATAATATTTTTTTATGCGGGTATAGTTTAGTGGTAAAACCTTAGCCTTCCAAGCTAATGATGGGGGTTCGATTCCCCCTACCCGCTTTTATATTTATTCTTATTTATTGGGCTAGGAGGGAATCGAACCCCCGACTCCGTGGTTCGTAGCCACGCGCTCTAATCCACTGAGCTACAAGCCCGCTCATTTATTATAAAGTTATTATAAGGTTTATTATATTAAATGTCAAATTATTACTGTTAAATATTTTAAAAAGCGGGTAACGCGATTCGAACGCGCGACATCGACCTTGGCAAGGTCGCGCTCTACCACTGAGCTATACCCGCATAAACTTATCTATATATTATCAAGAATTAGAAAAAATACAAGCTTTAATTTTTTGAACTTTGCTTGACTTTTTTTAACAAAAAGTATACATTATTAAATGAATATGCTGGTGTAGCTCAATTGGTAGAGCAGCTGATTTGTAATCAGCAGGTCGGGGGTTCAAGTCCCTTCACCAGCTTTCATAAAAATAAAAAAGAGTAGGTTTATTATTATTTAATAATAAACCTACTCTTTTTTTTTATAGACCTTCTTTTACTGTTGTAATTGCAGCTTTTACAATTTCTTCAGCAGTTTCATCAAATTTCTTTGATGTTGCGATACCTTCACCGTATTCTGGCTTTGATGTGCCTAAGTAAGAAATTAATTTAGAACTAAATTCTTTAACCTTACTTACTTCAACTTCATCAACTAAGCCATTAATACCTGCGTAAATTACCGCTACTTGCTCTGCTACTGAAAGTGGAGAACCTTGAGGTTGCTTTAATAGCTCACGTAAACGCTGTCCACGTGCTAGTTGGTTTTGTGTTGCTTTATCTAAATCAGATGCAAATTGTGAAAATGCTTCTAACTCTGCAAATTGTGCTAACTCTAACTTTAATTTACCTGCAACTTGTTTCATTGCTTTAATTTGAGCAGCTGAACCTACACGTGATACTGAGATACCAACGTTAATTGCTGGACGGATACCTGCGTTAAATAGATCACCTGATAAGAAGATCTGACCATCCGTAATTGAAATTACATTTGTTGGAATGTAAGCTGATACGTCACCCGCTTGTGTTTCAATAATTGGTAACGCAGTCATACTACCACCACCTAGTTCATCACTTAATTTTGCAGCACGCTCTAGTAAACGTGAGTGTAAGTAGAATACATCACCAGGGTATGCTTCACGTCCTGGTGGACGACGAAGTAATAATGACATTTGACGGTATGCTTGTGCTTGTTTAGATAAATCATCGTAAATTACAAGCGTCGCTTTACCTTTATACATAAAGTACTCTGCAATTGCTGCACCTGTATATGGTGCAATATATTGTAATGTTGCAGGGTCATTTGCATTAGCTGAAACGATTACTGTGTAATCAAGAGCACCTTTCTCTCGTAATGCTGTTACTACTTCGGCAACTGATGATGCCTTTTGACCAATCGCTACATAAACACAAACAACATCTTCTGTTTTTTGGTTAATGATTGTATCAATTGCAATCGCAGTTTTTCCAGTTTGACGATCACCAATGATTAACTCACGTTGACCACGTCCAATTGGAATCATTGAGTCAATTGCTGTAATACCTGTTTGCATCGGCTCACATACTGATTTACGTGAGATAATACCAGGTGCCATTGATTCAATAAGGCGTGACTCTGTTACTTGAATATCACCTAATCCATCAATTGGCTTTGCTAATGGGTTTACAACACGACCTAAGATAGCATCACCAACACCGATTTGGGCAATTTTACCAGTCGCTTTTACTGTACTACCTTCTAAGATTGCGAAGCCTGTACCCATTAATACTACACCTACGTTATCATTTTCTAAGTTTAAAGCGATACCAACCGTACCATCTTCAAATTCAAGAAGTTCACCGGCCATTACTTGGTCTAAGCCGTATACGCGGGCAATACCATCACCTACTTGAAGTACAGTTCCTACATTGTTAACTTTTACTTCTCTATCGTATTCTTCGATTTGTTGACGAATAATGTTACTAATTTCGTCAGGACGAATATTAACCATAATTTTTAATTAATTTTATTAATAGTAAAGTTATTATTTAAAATAACGTTGTTTCTAACGCATTTGCAAATCCTTCTAGTTGGCCACGGATACTTAGATCAACTATATTTGACCCAACTTTAATTGTTAAACCACCTAGTAACTTTTTATCCACAGAAGTAATTAATTTTACTTCACGGGCATTATATTTACGACCTAAAGCACTTTCTAATACAGATTCTTGTTCAGTTGTTAGTGGGTATGCTGAAGTGATTTCAGCTACTTTTAAATCAACCATCTCGTATAAAAGGTTTAAGTAACGTTTGTAAATATCTTCAAAAAGATTAATACGGTTACGTTCTACTAAAACTTTTAAGAATTTCTCTGTTGTTGGGTGAAATTCTTCTTTCTCTATTACTTTAGATAAAACTTGAATTTTCTTACCTGATGAATAAACAGGGCTGTTTAGGTATTGACCTACACCATCATTGTTTTCAAGAATTTGTCCAAAATCGTCTAGGTTTGCAGTTACCCTTTCGATTTCATTATCGTTTAGAGCAATGTTTAGTAATGCGCTTGCGTAAGGCTCTGCTAATTTTGACGTTACGCCTGTTTGTGCCATTTTTGTATTCCTTAGTATTAAATTGACTAAACTTGAGCTAAAGATAAAGACTCAATTGCGTCAATCATATAATTAGTTTGATTCGCCTCTGTGCCATTATCTTTTTCAAGAGTCGCTACAACTTGGTCTAATGCAGATTTTGAAACCTGTTGTTTAATTTCTGATAAGATTAAACGTTCACGGTTTACTAATGTGGCACTTGCCACTTTAAATCTACGTAAAAGCTCACTTTTTGCTTGCTCAAAATCATTTGCAAGAACAGTAATCTTTGTACTTTCTGTATCTTGTTTGATTTGATCAATAATTAAATTAGCTTGTGCAAGTTGCTTTTTCGCTTCATCTAATCGATTTGTTGCTTCAGATAAACGTGATTCTGAATCTTGAACACTGTTTAGGATTTTTGTTTGGCGTTCACCTAAAGATTGTGATAAAAAATCACGTCCTAAAATGAATAATCCGGCACCTAAAACTAGTTGGTTGATTAAGTTAGTTTCAAGAATATTTGTGTTTATACTGAAGCCTTCGTTAGCTAAAAGCATGTATGTTTGTGATAAAATTTCCATATTGCTTGTAAGAAAGTTTAAGTCTATCTTTAAGCTTTAACACGAGGAGTAAATACGCGTGCAAGAATTCGACTACTCATTGAATCAACTTCAGTTGTTAAAGAAGCTAAAGCAGCCTCTTTTTTTGAAGTTAAATTTTGAAGGCTTGTTTCTACAACTCCATTAATAGCTTCTTGCGCGGAATTAATTTCAACTTCGAAAAGTTCTTTTTGCATTTTTTGTGCAGTATTAATTTCACGTTGCGCCTCTTTTTTTGTTAAAGCAAGATCATTTTCATATTGTGTCTTTAGTTCTTCTGCTGTTTTTAACATTTCAGAAGCTTTACTTAAATTATCCAGAACATATTCGTTTCGTTGGTTCATAAAAGTAATTAATGGGTTGTATAAGATTGTATTTAATACAAACATTAAGATTAAGAATTGGATAGCAACAAGAGGTAATGTTGCTCCAATATCAAATAACCCACCTTTCGCTTCTTCTTCAGCTAAGAAGATAAAAATCTGATCGTACATAACTCTATTTTTATATTTAGTATTAATGCCAAGACATTCGTACTATCGCTTGTCGAATGTCTTGGCATTAATTTTAGCTAGTGAATGGGTTAGCGAATAGTAGTGATAAAGATACTACAAGACCATAAATTGTTAATGCTTCCATGAAAGCTAAACTTAGAAGAAGAGTACCACGAATCTTGTTTTCAGCTTCAGGTTGACGAGCGATACCTTCTACAGCAGCACCAGCTGCTTGACCTTGACCAATACCAGGACCGATTGCAGCTAAACCAACAGAAAGACCAGCGGCAACTACAGATGCAGCAGAAATTAGTGAATCCATAATTTTGTTATTTATATTTAATAATGTACATCTTTAAACTAATAGGTTTCTTTATGTTTTACAGATATTACTTATTCTTATTCTAAAGCTTCTGTAATATAAGCAGCTGCTAATGTTGAAAAAATTAGAGCTTGAACTGAACTTGCAAAAATACCAAGACCCATAATAGGTAATGGAATTACTAACGGTACAAGTAAAACTAATACACTTACAGTTAATTCATCCGCTAAGATGTTACCAAATAAACGGAAACTTAATGAAAGAGGTTTAGTAAAATCTTCTAGAATATTAATCGGAAGTAAGATTGGTGTTGGTTGTAGGTAACGTTTAAAGTAACCTAAACCTTTTTTCTTTAAACCCGCATAGAAATAGAAGACTGAAACAAGTAATGCTAATGCAACTGTTGTATTAATATCATTTGTTGGAGCTGCTAATTCACCTTCTGGTAAAATAATCAGTTTCCATGGAACTAGAGCACCTGCCCAGTTACAACCAAAGATAAATAAGAATAATGTACTAATAAATGGAACCCAGGGGCGATATAAGCTCTCACCTAATTGGTTTCGAGCAATATCTTGAGTAAATTCTAGAGTAGCTTCCATAAAGTTTTGCCAACCTTTTGGTACCTGCTCAAGATTTGCTGTGCCAAGAAATGCTGCTGCTAGTAGTAAGATAATAACAAACCAACTAACTAAGAAAACTTGACCATGTAATGCCAAACCTGCGATATCCCAATAATAGTGTACACCTACCTCTACTCCACTTGAAAGTAGTAGTGAAGTTTGTGTTAAGTCAAAAGGGTACATAATAATTTCGCGAAAAATATGTTAGACAATTATATTATAATATATTTAGACATATATTCTGTGAGTATTTAAACAATTGTTAAAAAACTAATTAACCTCTTCTAATGAGCCTACAATATTTGAGCTTAAAGATTGTAAGATTAATTTAATTGAAGTTATTGAATCATCATTTGCAGGAATTGGGTAATCAATTAAATCTGGATCACAATTTGTATCTAATAAAGAAATAATTGGGATATTTAAGCTAGTTGCTTCTTTAATTGCTGTTAATTCATGTAATTGATCAACAATGATAACACCGTCTGGGATACGAGGCATATTTTTAATACCACCTAATCGGTTTTGTAACTTCTCTAGCTCTTTTCGGACAGTCGCAGCTTCTTTTTTTGGTAAACGGTCTAGCGTACCATCTTCTTCTTGTGCTTCTAAGTGTTTTAGTCTTGCAATTCTTGTTTGAACTGTCGACCAGTTTGTTAATAATCCGCCTAACCATCTATGATTTACATAATACGAGCCGCATTTTTCAGCTTCTTCCGCAATTATTTGGGCTGCTTCAGGTTTTGTACCGATGAATAAGAAAATTTTACCTTTTTTTGATTCTTGGTTTACGTATTTACAAGCTTGGTCTAATAAGTGAGATGTTTGAACTAGATCTAAAATGTGGATACCATCTCTTTCAGCATACAGGTATGGAAACATTTTTGGATTCCAGCGGTAGGCTTTATGACCAAAATGTACGCCTGCGTCTAATAATTGGGCTAATTTTACAGTAGCCATAATAAAGAACTCCTTTATATTATATTATTTTATTAATTTACCATAAAATTCTTTAATTTTTAACTGTTTCAAGTAATTTTTTGTCTTCATAATTATTAATAAAACCTGTTCCTGCAGGTATTAGTCTACCAATAATAACATTCTCCTTTAAGCCTCTTAACCAATCTACTTTACCTTCGATTGCTGCTCGTGTTAATGTCTTCGTTGTTTCTTGGAAACTTGCTGCTGATACGAAACTTTCAGTTAACAAAGCTGCTCGAGTAATTCCTAATAAAATAGGCTCATAGCTAATTGGTGTATGTTTGGTTTTTGATAAGATAAAATTAATATAATCTAATTGTTTTAAGTCTACTATTTCATCCGGTAAAAATTCTGTACCACCTCCATCTACAACTTTAACTTTTGCTGTGATTCGGCTAGTAATTATTTCCAAATGTTTGTTATCAATATCAACTCCTTGAGAGTTGTAAACCTGTTGAACTTTTTGAATTAATAAAGCTTGAACACTTTTAAAACTGTACCAAGCTGCATCAGTTTCAGATTTTATTTCTTTAAAATAATTGTAGTAAGTTTTCAGTAATGTATGCGGATTTACATTACCAGAAGTTAATGGTTGCCCAACAGAGACAAAATCATATTTTGAGACTAAAATATCACGTTTACCAGGGTGTCGTTTTTCTTTTCCAATATACTCAAACTTACCATTTTTTGTTAAAAGGTTATTTGCTCTTATAGTTATTTTAATTTCGTTAGTTAGATTACCTTTAACTTCATATATGTTTGAAATTACCCCAGGCATTGGGCTTAAAAAAGCTGTATTATGTGGTTTACGTGCTTCTAAGATTTCTTCTACTTTTGGTAAACCTTGTACAATATCACCTGTAATGATCTGCTCAAATTTAATAACCCCTAAGGGTTCATCTTTTTTAATAAAGTCACCTACTTTTTTATATAATGAGGTACCCTTAGTTAAATAAAAAGGTCTGCCTTTATGTAAAGTTAAATTAAAAGCAGAATTGGAGACTATTTTACCTGAAATTAAACTCACTAAGCTCTTATTTAAAGGGTCTTTTATTTTAATAACTTCTTTGTCTACTACATTTTTTACCTTATTTTCAAAATAATACGTTTTATAATCTTCTTCACCAACTAATAAAAGTTTTTTCTCTGGTTTTGGTTTCCAACTTAGCTGTTTCAATTTTGTATTCTTTTTGGGAAGTATAGAAACCCAACCTAAAATTGTATTTGCTTCAACAAAGTTAAAGTTTTGAGCTTGGAATGTAAGTTTTATTCTTTCATTTTGAATATTTTGATCAATCAATTCTTTTGTATTTAAAATTTCAGTTGTAGTTAAACCAATATAATATTTTTTCTCCTTATCTCCTTTTGGAATTAATTTGAATTCGATTGATTCTATTCTTGTTTTTTCTTTTGATGTATTTTCTAAGCCAATTTCATTTTCAACCAATGTTAAACAATTGTTTGAACTTAATTCTTGAGACCCTAGGTTTTTAATTGAATTAAAAGCAGTTAGCTTCAAATTATTTTTAAATAAATTTTGGTTTAATTTTTTGTTTACAGTTTCTAGATTTGGTTTTGGTATATTAAATTCTTGTATAGGGCGAATTAAAACATAAGGCACTTTATCCTCTAAATTTAAATAAATTAGGCTTAAGTATTCAATTTTTTCATCTTGTAGAATTGTTTCACCAGGGAATAAAATTGTATTATTTAAATTATTTAATTCGTTTAATTCATTTTTGGTTGCATTTGATAAATCAATCCATTTTCCTGGCTTGATTGTCAGTTCATCTATAATTTGTTGAGAATTTAAAGATTCTAAAAAGCCTGCTGTTTTCGATAAAACACCCTTCATTATTTGTGTACGTGGCTCCGCAATTAATTTTTGGCCATAGACATAAACATGATTTTTGTTTTTATTCAGATAATGTGTTTCTTCAGGGATAAATAACAATTTACCATTTTTTTTGATAATCTTTTTACCTGTTTTATTATCCATTTCAAAGAAATCATTTGTTCCTAAATAAATATCACCTCCAACTTTTGTTTGATATTTATTTGTTAAACGTTTCGCAAAAACTTTTGGTTTTGTTTTTAATCCATCTTTTAATTTATTTAATTTGTAATATTGGTTATTCGGGCATTTTAATAAGAAATTTGAGGTTCCATGCTCTTTATTAATTTCGTAATTTAATATATTTAAACAATTAATGATACTTAATGTGTTTTCATTACTTTGTTTATTTAAATATAAGATGCCAGCTTTCTTATTTTTGATTTTAAACCTTGTTAATGAATCATTTATTGAAATGTTGTTTAAAAAATTAAAATTATTGTTTAGAGAATTTTCAGGTAAATCATGAACGTCCCCTTTCAGTACCCATAATTCTTTTGTTTTATCTGTTAAAAATATTTCACCACTAAAAGGTGCAATTATATCTTTACGAGATAGTGCTGTTTTTTGGTTTTTTAAAGGTAATTCAGCAATTAGCTCGCCTTTCTTTACAAATGTAGATTTTTTTGCAACTAAGGAACTACCAATAGGTAATTTCAATTCAACTTTCTTATTTAAATAATTTTGAATTGTTACTTGTGTATCACGTTCAACAATATGTACATCAGTTCCGTAAATTGTTCGGCTAGGTCGCGTTGGTGTTGATTTATCTATACTTAATAATCCTGAAGCTGTTGCACAAATTTGTCTACTTGGGTCTGCAGTAAAAATACCACCGGTATGGAAAGTACGCATTGTTAATTGAGTACCTGGTTCACCAATTGATTGTGCTGCAATAATACCTACAGCTTCACCAAGCTCAACTAATTTTCCATATGCTAAGTTCCAACCATAACATTTTTGGCAGATTGATCTTGTTGATTTGCAAGTTAGAGGTGAACGGATTTTTAAGAACTTTGTTTGCCCCTTATTTAATTCTTTTAATTGCTCTTTTGTGATTTGCTCGCCAGCACTTATGATTTCTTTTCCTTCTGGATTTAAAATTGCTTCTGCAACAGTTCGTCCTATTGCTTTTTGATTAAAATTATTTGTATTTTTATCTTTAAATAATTTGATTGATTTTGTAGTAAAGCAATCATATTCTCTAATAATCACATCTTGTGCAACATCAATAAGGCGTCTTGTTAAATAACCTGAATCAGCTGTTCTTAATGCTGTATCTACAACCCCTTTTCGTGCACCATATGAAGACATTATATAATCAGTTAATGTTAAACCCTCACGGAAATTATGGACAATAGGAATATCAATAATTTGGCCATTAGGGTCTGACATTAGACCTCGCATACCAACTAATTGCCTTACTTGTGATAAGTTACCTCGAGCTCCTGAAAAAGCCATTAAGTAAATAGGGTTACTTGGGTCTGTTTCATAAAAATAGCTTACGAGATCATTTTTTAAAGATTCACTAGTTGTATTCCAGGTGTCGATAATACGTTGGAATCGCTCAACTGTAGTAATTTCACCTCGATCATAACTACTATCTGAGTTTATTAATTCAGTTTGTGCTTTTTTTAGTAAATTATGTTTAGTTGGCGGTACTTTTAAATCCTCAACACTTAAAGAAATACCCGCACATGTAGCATAATGAAAACCAAGGTCTTTCATATCATCTGCTAATCGACTGGCAGATTTGAACCCGTAATCAGTGAAAGCTTGGTAAATTACCTGTTTCAGTTCTTTTTTACTAAAAATTTGGTTCTTGAACTCTATATTTTTATTCATAATTTATAGGCTTTCAAAAATTGTTGTGTTTACTAAAATTCGCCCAGCTGTTGTTTCAATGTAAATGTTTTTAGTATCTTCATTTCTTACACAAATGGGTGTATGAAGTAATATCTTATTTTGTTGATAAGCAAGTAAAGCATCCTGGTAATTTGAGAAGTAGTGTTTCTTCTTCATATCAATATTTGGTTTATCTAAGGTTAAGTAATAACACCCTAAAACCATATCTTGACTTGGTAAAATTATTGGGTCGCCTGTTGCAGGTGATAGAAAGTTATTTGGTGCTAACATTAGATTTTTTGCTTCAGCTTGTGCTTCTTTTGATAATGGAACATGAACTGCCATTTGGTCTCCATCAAAGTCAGCATTAAAAGCAGGGCACACTAATGGGTGGAGTTGTATTGCTCTTCCTTCAACAAGTGTTGGTTCAAATGCTTGAATTCCTAATCTATGTAGAGTAGGAGCACGGTTCAATAGAACAGGGTGCTCTTTTAAAATTCCTTCTAAAATGTTCCAAACAACAGTTCCTCCTGTTTGAATATATTTCTTTGCAAGTTTCATATTACTTGCAGATCCGTTTTCAATCAGTTTGTTTATTATGAATGGTTGGAATAATTCCAAAGCTATTTCGTGGGGTAAACCACATTGATTTAATTTTAATGATGGACCCACAATAATTACAGAACGGCCTGAATAGTCTACACGCTTTCCAAGTAAGTTTTGTCGGAAACGGCCATGCTTACCCTCAATAATGTTTGATAACGATTTTAAAGGTCGGTTATTTGAAGCTAATGCCTTTCGACCTCGTTTTCCATTGTCAATTAAAGCATCAACAGCTTCTTGTAGCATACGTTTTTCATTATGAACAATGATAGCAGGGGCATAAATGTTCAAAAGTCTATCTAAACGGTTGTTACGTGTAATAACACGTCTATATAACTCATTTAAATCTGATGTTGCAAATCTACCTCCATCTAATTGAACCATTGGTCTTAACCCAGGAGGTATTACTGGTAAAACGCTTAAAACAAGCCAACTTGGATCTGATTTACTTGCAATTAAATTTTCTATTAGTCGAATACGTTTAATTAATTTTTCTTTTGTTTCAATATTTAATTGCTTACCAGGCATTTTACGTTCGCGTAAAGCATCTTTAAATCCCTGGTTTAAAAGACTTAATGAAAGTCGGCTTTTAAGACGTTCCTGTTCAAGATCTATACTTTTTAGTAAAGATTCAATAGCTTCTGCGCCTATTTTTGCTCGTTTATCTTCAAATAAATAGTTGTTGTCTTCAGAAAAATAAAGATAATCATCAAAATCTAACTCATTACTTCTCTCGGAATCATTATTTAAAGTACTCTCATAAGGATTTACCATTAAATATTGGTTAAAGTAGATTATCTCCTCTAAAGTTTTGACACGCTTTTTTAATAATAGGCTTAGATAACTAGGAATTCCTTTTAAATACCAAACATGGGTTACAGGAGAGACTAGTTTTATATAACCCATTCGATGTCTTCGAACTCTTGATTCTGTTACTTCAACACCACAACGCTTACATATTAATGTTTCTATTGGTTCTACACGTTTGTACTTTCCGCAATGACATTCCCAGCTTTTGACAGGACCAAAAATCTTTTCACAAAAAAGCCCTTCCATTTCTGGTTTAAAAGTACGGTAATTAATTGTTTCTGGTTTAGTAACTTCACCTACGACTTCGCCGTTTGGTAATGCCCTTTGCCCCCACTTTTTGATTCTCTCTGGAGATGCTAAGTTTATTTTGATGTAATCAAAATCCTGTTTTAAATTGTTATCCATAGTTTAATTTATTTCAGAAGGGTTATAGTTTGGTATAGATTTTTTTTCTTTTTCCATTATGTTTACTTCTAAACTAGTATTTTCCTCAATCCGGTTTTCCTGTACTTTATGTAATCCTATTCCTAAACCTAATGATTGAAGTTCGAGTATTAAAACTTTAAAAGATTCTGGAATTCCTGGTTTTGGAATTGGTGCACCTTTTATAATCGCGGTTAATGCCTCATTACGGCCATCCATATCGTCCGATTTCAAAGTTAAAAGCTCACGTAATGTATACGCAGCACCAAATGCTTCTAAAGCCCAAACTTCCATTTCTCCAAAACGCTGACCACCGTGCTGAGAGCGGCCTCCTAAAGGTTGTTGCGTTACTAATGAATATGGGCCAATTGAACGTGCATGAATCTTATCGTCAACCAAGTGAACAAGCTTTAAAATATGACTTTTACAAACTGTTACAGGATTATCAAATTGTTCGCCGGTTCGACCATCAGTAAGTATAATTTTTCCTGGTGAGTATTTATTGAATACCCATGGCTTATCAACTCTGATTTTTGCATTTTTTAGTTCATTATTTACTAAAATTCGTGAGGCTTCTGAACCATACATTTCATCAAAAGGTACTACCTTAAACCTCTTATCTAAATGATCGCCTGCAAAACCAAAGATTCCTTCAAATAGTTGCCCTACATTCATTCGTGATGGCACGCCTAAAGGGTTTAAGATTAAATCAACTGGGGTTCCATCAGGTAAATAAGGCATGTCTTCACGTGGTAAAATACGAGAGATAATACCCTTATTTCCATGTCGTCCAGCCATTTTATCCCCTACTTGAATTTTTCGCATTTGAGCCAGAAAGATTCGAACTAATTTGTTCGTTGCTGTTGGTAATTCATCACCATTTTCTCTAGAAAAGATACGAATATCTAAAACACGACCATAACTACCATTAGGGACACGTAATGAGTTATCTATTACTGATTGTGGTTTCTCACCAAAAATTGCTCGAAGTAATCTCCCTTCTGGGATATCGTCGGCTTCTTCACTAGGGGTTATTTTACCTACTAAAATATCTCCAGGGTTTGCAAAATAGCCTTTGTAAACAATACCGTTTTCATCTAAACTTTTTACTGCTTTCTCACTTACATTTGGTAAATCACGTGTTAATTCTTCAGGTCCAACTTTCGTATCTCTTACTTCAAGATCATATTTTTCTATATGGATCGACGTAAATAAATCAGCATAGACTAAACGTTCGCTAATTAATAAAGCATCTTCATAGTTATAACCTTCCCATGGCATATAAGCGACAAGTAGATTTTGACCTAAAGCAATTTCTCCATTCTGAGTTCCAGGACCGTCTGCAATAATTTGCCCTGATTTTACATTCTCACCAACCCAAACTATTGGGCGTTGGTTAATGCAGGTATCTTGATTTGAACGAATATATTTTTGCAATTTATAAACCACATTCTTACCTGTAGGTTCTTCTATTGTTATTGAGCTATCTGAAACATTTTTGACAACACCATCATTATAGCTAATTATTACCATACCAGCATCTGAAGCAAGTTGACTTTCTAAACCTGTTCCAATTATAGGTTTTGATGGGTACAGTAATGGAACTGCTTGTCTCTGCATATTTGAACCCATCAAAGCTCGGTTTGCATCATCGTGCTCTAGGAATGGGATTAATGCAGCCGCAGCCGAGATTACTTGAACTGCAGACACACCAATTAATTCAACTTCTGTAGCTTTAATAAGAATAAATTCTTGGCTATAACGTACAGTCAAAATTGGTTGCATAATAAACCCATCAGCATCTAATTTGGTATCAGCTGGAGCGATTCGTAGGTTATCTTCCTCTTCTGCTGTTAAATAAACAGCAGGTTCACCCATAAGAACTTTACCATTTTTTACTTTAAAGAAAGGGGTCTCAATAAAACCTAAAGAATTTACACGTGCATATGTTGATAATGAAGAAATTAACCCCGCATTTTGACCTTCAGGTGTTTCAATTGGGCAAATTCTACCGTAATGGCTAGGGTGAATATCACGTACAGCAAAACTTACATGATCACGACTAAACCCACCTGGTCCTAATCCACTTACACGTCTTCTATGTGTTAATTCTGCAAGTGGGTTTGTTTGGTCTAAGAATTGAGATAACTGACTTGAACCGAAGAATTCTCTCATCATTGAAGAGATTGGTTTAGGGTTTATTAATGCCAAAACTTTCCCTAATTCTAAGTCACAGATATTTAACCTCTCTACTAAACCTCGCTCAGATCTAGTTAATCCTAACCTAAATTGATTTTGAAGTAATTCACCAACTGAACGGACACGTCTGTTTTGTAAATGGTCAATATCATCAACATAGCCTTCTTTGTAAGCTAAATTTATTAAAGTATTGACGATGGTTATTGCATCTTGTTTCGTTAAGACTTTTATTTGCTTTGGTATGTTTAAATTTAATCGTTTGTTTAATTGATAACGGCCTACCGTCCCTAAATCATAATATTTTGGATTAAAGATTCTTGTATAGAATAGTTCCTCAATTTCTAGAGGGTCATCACAGAATGATTTACTAATACGCTTTTCTTTTTGCTCTAAAGATTGTAGTAAAAGTTGGGGGTGGTTTAAGCTTTGATAAGCCTCTTCAAAGCTAATATCAAATAGCTTTAAGAATTTTGTAATCTCTACCTTTTCGTTCTTATCAATACAAACAGATAAAATTCGTTTTTTATCTATTTCAAATTTTAACCATGAGCCACGGCTTGGGATTAATGTACCAGTATAAATAGAGTCACCTTGTTTTGAGAATGATTCTTTGTAATAAATTCCAGGGCTTCGTATAATTTGGTTAATGATTACCCTTTCACAGCCATTAATGATAAATGTTCCTCTATCTGTCATTAAAGGGAAATCACCCATATAAATATTTTTTGTTTCTTCGATCCTTTTATTATTTGTTTGATCAAATAAAGTCACGAGTAAAGGTACATACAAACGGACAGAGTAAGTACTATCACGTCGTCTTGCCTCAAAAATATCATATTTTGGTTTTTTTAATTTAAAGTTTTTTGCTAAGAAACTTAGTTCAATTGTTTTTTCAAAGTTTGTAATCGAACTGTAGTTTTCTAATTCTTCAATCAACCCGCGTGATAGGAACCAACAGAAGCTAGAGCGTTGTACTTCAACAAAATCTGGTAATGTTGTTAAAAAAGCATTCTTTTTCATAGAAAAGTTATCTGTTTAAATTTTATGTTTGTTCATTCGATTATTTATGCTGTAGTACTGGCGATTTTATTTTTAAACAATGAAAAAGCTCTTACCAAATTTAAATTGTGGTAAGAGCTTTGTGTAATTGTGATTTTTTTCTTGCAGCAGTATTTTTATGTAAAACATTGACTTTTGTTGCTTTATCGATCTTCTGGTATGTAGAAGCAAGTTCCGATTTCACAACAGCTAAATTAGCATCAGTTTTTTCTAATTTATATTTATCTAAAGCGATTAAATATCTTTTTGTATAAGTTTTGATAGTTGACTTATAAATTTTGTTTCTTAAAGTATTTCGACGTGTTACGTCTATTCTTTTCTTTGCAGATTTAATATTTGCCATAAATTTATATCTTTGGTTTAACTAATTTATAATACTATATTCAAATAAATAGAACAAGTTTTCTTGATATCTTATTTAAACCTTGGAATTCACTTTTAAATATGAGAAAATTAATGATGTTAAAACTAAAATAAAACATAAAATTATGGCAAAACCAAAAGGTGCTCGACTTGTTATTACATTAGAGTGTACTGAATGTAGAACGGCAGAAGCAAAACGTTCACCTGGTGTGTCTCGTTATACTACAATGAAAAATAGAAAAAACACACCAGACCGATTAGAATTAAACAAATTCTGTAGATATTGCAACAAACATACAACACATAAAGAGATCAAATAAACTTATGGTTAATTTAAAACGAAGAAAGCAGCTTTCTCCATTAGATTTAGAAACAGCGATTACTTATAAAGATATTAATTTATTAAAAGAGTATACGACATCACAAGGTAAAATTTTACCTCGTCGAATGACAAAGTTAACGGTAAAGCAGCAACGCCGTTTAACGAAAGCGATCAAGCAGGCCCGTATTTTAAACTTATTGCCTTTTGTTTTAAAAGGTACTAATTAAATTTATTCATTATAATTTAATTAGTTACATTGTCGAATATATATTAAAATTATTATGGGTCGAGCACAAAAAAACGATAACTTTATCGATAAAACCTTTACGATTGTTGCAGATATATTATTAAAAGTTTTTCCTGCAAGTAATCAAGAAAAAGCCGCTTTTTCTTATTACCGTGATGGTATGTCAGCTCAAGCTGAAGGCGAATATGCAGAAGCTTTAGAAAATTATTATGAGGCATTGCAGATTGAAGAAGACCCTTATGACCGAAGTTATATTTTATATAATGTAGGTTTAATTTATTCAAGTAATGGTAAATATTTAAAAGCTTTAGAGTATTACCATCAAGCACTTGAGCTTAATTCAAGTATGCCTCAAGCTTTAAATAATATTGCTGTTATTTATCACTATCAAGGTGTTAAAGCTGCTGAGAGTAACAACCTTGAATTAGCAAACAATCTGTTTGATAAAGCTGGTGAATATTGGAGACAAGCGGTTCGTTTAGCTCCAACAAATTATATTGAAGCGCAAAACTGGTTAAAAACAACAGGACGTGAATAAAAAGAACTATAATTAAAATAAAGATACGTTATTTTAACGGCTTTAAATTGAAACCATATTAATTATTAGAATAGTAAAAACAAGAAAGAATGCTTGAAACTAGTACAAAAACAGGTTATATCACAGCTATTATTGGACCAGTATTAGATGTGGTATTCCCATCAGGAGAGTTGCCAAAGATTTACAATGCAATTACTGTTGCTTATAAAGGTGAAGTTGTTACATGTGAAGTACAACAATTATTAGGTGATAATAAAGTTCGTGCTGTATCAATGAGTTCAACTGAAGGCTTACAGCGTGGTATTGAAGTTGTAGATACTGGTGCTCCTATTTCTGTACCTGTAGGTAGTGCTACACTAGGTCGTATCTTTAATATTTTAGGTGTACCTGTAGATAATGGTATAAACTTAGAAACTACAGTTGATCGATCACCAATTCACCGTGATGCACCAGCCTTTGTTGACTTAGATACAAAGCCATCTGTTTTCGAAACAGGTATTAAAGTAGTTGATTTATTAGCACCATATCGTCGTGGTGGTAAGATTGGTTTATTTGGTGGTGCCGGTGTAGGTAAAACCGTATTAATTATGGAATTAATCAACAACATTGCTAAAGCACACGGTGGTGTATCAGTATTTGGTGGTGTAGGTGAGCGTACCCGTGAAGGTAACGATTTATACATGGAGATGAAAGAATCTGGTGTAATTAATGAATCAAACATTACCGAGTCTAAGGTAGCTTTAGTTTACGGTCAGATGAATGAACCTCCAGGTGCACGTATGCGTGTAGGTTTATCTGCATTAACAATGGCAGAGTACTTCCGTGATGTTAACAAGCAAGATGTACTTTTATTCATCGATAACATTTTTAGATTTGTGCAAGCAGGTTCTGAAGTATCAGCTTTATTAGGCCGTATGCCATCAGCCGTAGGTTACCAACCAACATTAGCAACAGAAATGGGTGGCTTACAAGAGCGTATTACATCTACAAAGCTAGGTTCAATTACTTCAATTCAAGCAGTATATGTACCTGCAGATGATTTAACTGACCCTGCTCCTGCAACTACTTTTGCTCACTTAGATGCAACAACAGTATTATCTCGAGGTTTAGCTTCAAAAGGTATTTACCCTGCTGTAGATCCATTAGATTCAACATCAACAATGCTTCAACCAGGTATTGTAGGTGAAGAGCACTATGGTATTGCTCAATCTGTGAAAGAAACTTTACAAAGATATAAAGAATTACAAGATATTATTGCTATTCTAGGTATTGATGAATTATCTGAAGAAGACAGATTAGTTGTAGCTCGTGCACGTAAAGTTGAGCGTTTCCTTTCTCAACCATTCTTTGTTGCAGAAGTATTTACAGGTTCACCTGGTAAGTATGTTTCTTTAGAGCAAACAATGAAAGGCTTCAACGCTATTTTAAATGGTGAGTTTGATGATTTACCAGAGCAAGCTTTTTACCTAGTTGGTGATATTGAAGAAGCTATTGCGAAAGGTAAATCATTAGCAGAATAATTATTTAAAATTAGGAGTTCAGATGAGTTTAAATATTCAGGTAATCACTCCTGACCGTGTTGTTTTGTCAACATCAGCAACTGAAGCTATTCTTCCAAGCACAACAGGTCAAGTAGGGGTCTTAGTTAATCATGCTCCCTTATTGACTGCTATTGATGTTGGAGTTTTACGTTTTAAAGTTGATAGTAAGTGGAAGCCACTAGTTTTATTTGGTGGATTTGCTGAAGTTATTGACGACAAGGTAACAATCTTAGTTAATGGGATTGCAGAGATTGATCCTGATGCTCGTGAGTCTGTTAAGGCTGAATTAAAAGAAGCATCAGAACAATTAGACAAAGCTACAACTGATAAAGAAAAAATTGCTGCTGCTGTCGCTGTTAAGCGCAGTTCAGCAAAGGTTGATGCTTATCAATTCTTATAATCTTTTTGTTATCATTTAAAATTCCTTTGGCTATGTCAAAGGAATTTTTTTTCATCTTTTTATTTAATAAATTTTAAATGTATCAAGAGCAACCCGTTTTTAATTTTGAATCGAGTCAAAACTCTATTTTAAATTTAGAATTACCTTTTGTTGAGCATATTGAAGAACTGCGACAACGAAGTTTTCATACATTAACCTTTGTGTTAATTTTTTCGGTTTTAGCTTTTCTTGATATTAAGCCTATTGTACATTTGTTAGAGGTGCCTGTTGAAAATGTCAAATTTTTTCAATCTGCTCCAGGTGAGTATTTTTTAGAAACTGTTAAAATAGCTTTTTATGCGGGTTTGTTAACTGCTAGCCCTTTATTATTAAGTCAAATAACTTTCTTTATTATTCCAGGATTAACAAAAAAAGAAAAAACAGTAATAGTCCCATTATTATTAGGCTCTGTTGTTTTATTTTTCTTTAGCTTACTCTTTTCTTATTTCTGTTTGGTTCCTGCTGCCTTACAATTCTTTTTAACTTACAGTTCAGATGTAATTGAGCCTTTATGGTCTTTTAGCCAATACTGTGATTTTATTCTAGTCTTGTTTTATACAACAGGGATTGCATTTCAGATTCCTATTTTACAAATTATTTTAGGAGTATTAAGGGTAACATCTTCTTCTCAAATGTTACAACTTTGGAAATATGTCGTTTTGTTGGCTGTTATTATTGGTGCAGTATTAACACCTTCGACAGATCCAGTAACCCAGTTATTATTATCAGGAGCGATATTGTTCCTGTACTTATTAGGTACTGGCGCAGTCTCTTTGTTTGAAAAGTATTTTCAAACAAATTAGACTCTCTTTTATTATTTTTATTTAACCATTTTTATTTAAATGCGAATTTTTTCAAAAAAATTAGCGTTGGTGTCAGTATTATCAAGTTTATTCTTATTTAGTGAGCCAACCTTTGCGTTTCCTATTTATGCCCAACAGGCTTATGAAAACCCGCGTGAAGCAAATGGCCGTATTGCATGTGCAAATTGTCATTTAGCTCAAAAGTCGGTCGAGATTGAAACTCCTCAAGCTGTTTTACCTAATTCTGTTTTTGAAGCAACCGTTAAGATCCCTTACGATACGTCAAAGAAACAAATTTTAGGCAGTGGCCAAAAAGGCGGTTTAAATGTTGGTGCTGTTGTTATTTTACCTGATGGTTTTAAATTAGCACCAGCAAACCAAGTCTCAAAAGAAATTAAAGACAAAAATAAAGGTGTTTATATTTCACCATATAGTTCAAAAGCAGAAAATATTCTTGTTGTAGGTCCTATTGCTGGTGATAATCACCAAGAAATTATTTTCCCTGTTCTTTCACCTGACCCTGCTACTAACAAACAGGTTAATTTCTTAAAATACCCTATCTATGTAGGAGGTAACCGTGGACGAGGTCAGGTTAACCCTACTGGTGAAAAAACTAACAATAACATCATTTTATCTAACCTTTCTGGTAAAGTTTCAGAGATTCAAATTAATGATAAAGGTGGGTATGATGTTACTATTAAAAACCCTAAAGGTGAGACAATCACACAATCTATCCCTAAAGGTTTAGATTTAGTAGTTTCAACAGGTAAATCGGTTAAGGTTGAAGATCCATTAACTACAGATCCTAATGTTGGTGGTTTTGGTCAATCTGAAACTGAAATTGTATTACAAAGCCCTGAACGTATTTACGGTTATATGGCTTTATGTTTAGCTATTGTTTTAACACAAATTTTCTTAGTTATTAAGAAAAAGCAATTCGAAAAAGTACAAGCAGCCGAGATGAATTTCTAAAATATAAAATAAAAAAGCGCTCGTCTTATTATTGTATAAGACGAGCGCTTTTTTATTTGTTATTCTAAATCATTACGGTATGGGTTTCTTGATGGATCACTTGATAAGAAACCAAAAACGAATAAAGACACGAAGAAAACGACAGTTGCGTAAACCAAGGTTTTTAATAAAAGCATAGATTTTGTTACCTTTTTTCATTTATGAGGAGTTACTTAACAATTTATGAAATATATGTTAAACATTAAACCTCAATTTAAAAGTTTTGTGGAATACCTTCCATATAAAAGTATTATAATCAGGTATTTTTTGTTTCTCAGAAAAGATTTATCTTTGTAAGGTTATTTATTTAAGCTTGAAACTGAGTAGCGTAAAACATTTTTATCAAGTTTCAGCTTATTTTTATGCAATGATAAAAGTTCAGGTGAAGATTGGAAGAAAACTTCAATAAAATACCCTTTTGTATAACCTTCCATTTCATAAGCAAAAGTTCGGCACCCACGTGAAATAACTGAGATGTTACTAGCACCTAATCTTTTTAATTGTTGGGCATAACTGAAAGCTAAGTTTTTTAGTTCTTTTTCAGTACATTTTGGGGAAAGAATTACCATCGTTTCATAATGGTTTAATTTTGTTTTAAGTTTCATTATTATTGTTTATTTATATCAATAGCTTTTAGTACCAGTCTATCTAAATAAAATGGGATTGTAAATAGTATATTTACAGTTATAATATATACTAGAAAGAAATAACTTTTATTTTGTTTAATTGTGCAAAAAAAAATAAAAATTAATTATGAGTAAAGTCTACGATTGGTTTGAAGAACGACTAGAAGTTCAAGCCATTGCTGATGATATTACAAGTAAATATGTACCGCCTCATGTAAACATTTTCTACTGTTTTGGTGGTATTGTTTTAACTTGTTTCTTAGTACAAGTTGCAACTGGATTCGCAATGACATTCTATTACCGACCTACTGTTACTGAAGCTTTTGCATCAGTTGAGTACATTATGACTCAAGTTAACTTTGGTTGGTTAATTAGATCAATTCACCGTTGGTCTGCAAGTATGATGGTATTAATGATGGTATTACATGTATTCCGTGTTTATTTAACAGGTGGATTTAAAAAACCACGTGAATTAACATGGATGACAGGTGTTACTTTAGCTGTAGTTACAGTATCATTTGGTGTTACAGGTTATTCATTACCATGGGACCAGGTAGGTTTCTGGGCTTGTAAGATTGTAACGGGTGTACCAGCTGCTGTACCAGTTATTGGTACTCCATTAATGTATTTGTTACGTGGTGGTGTAAGTGTTGGTCAAGGTACATTAACACGCTTCTATAGTGCACACACATTCCTATTACCTGTAGCTGCTGCTGCTTTAATGTTAGCTCATTTCTTAATGATTCGTAAGCAAGGTATTTCTGGTCCACTATAAACTTTATTTTAAATAATTAAAAATTATGAGTGTTATTAAAAAACCGGATCTAACGGATCCTAAATTACGTGCAAAGTTAGCTAAAGGTATGGGCCATAATTATTATGGTGAGCCTGCTTGGCCTAATGATTTACTATATATTTTCCCTGTAGTTATTTTAGGTACTTTTTCTATCCTTATTGGTTTAGGTGTTCTTGAGCCATCTGTTATTGGTGAAAAAGCTGACCCATTTGCAACTCCATTAGAAATCTTACCTGAATGGTATTTCTTCCCTACATTTAACTTATTACGTGTTTTACCAAACAAATTGTTAGGTGTATTAGCGATGGCTGCTGTGCCACTAGGTTTATTAACTGTTCCATTTATTGAAAACGTTAATAAGTTCCAAAACCCATTCCGACGCCCATTAGCTATGGCTGTATTCTTATTTGGTACTGCTTTCGCTATTTGGTTCGGTATCGGTGCATGCTTACCGATTGATAAAGCTGTTACTTTAGGTTTATTCTAATATAACAAAAAGCCCCTCTTTTAGAATTTTTATTCTAAAAGAGGGGCTTTATTATTTAAAATAGTTGATATCAACTATTTTAATGTTACTTTTGCACCTGCTTCTTCTAAATCCTTTTTAGCACTTTCAGCAGCATCTTTAGCTAAAGATTCTGAAATTACTTTTGGAGCTGCTTCAACTAAGTCTTTAGCTTCTTTTAAGCCTAAGCCTGTAATTGTACGAACTACCTTTAATACAGCAATTTTCTTATCTGCAGGAACTTCTGATAATTCAACATCGAATTCATCTTTCTCTTCTTCTGCAGCTTCGCCACCAGCTGCTCCGCCTGCTACAGGCATACCAGGCATCATCATCATTCCACCACTTGATGCTGAAGCATCAACACCAAATGTTTCTTCGATTTGTTCTACTAATTCTGATGCTTCAAGTAAAGTTAATGTCTTTAATTGTTCTAAAATTTCGTCTGTTTTTGCAGTCATTATTGTTTTTTATTGTTTTAAATTAAATAAGAGTTGAATAATCAACTAGGACTCCTGGGCCCATTGTTGAACAAATTGTGAATTTTTTAATATATTTACCTTTTACTCCAGTCGGTTTGTTTGTTTCAACTGAGTTATAGAAGGTTTTTAAGTTATTTAAGAGTTGTTCTTCAGTAAAATCAGCTTTTCCGAAACTAATATGAACAATACCTGTTTTATCAGCCCGATACTCTAATTTACCTTTTTTAAACTCATTTACAGTACCTTCTAAATTTGAAGTTACTGTGCCAGCTTTAGGTGAAGGCATTAAGCCTTTCGGACCTAAAACGCGACCTAATTTTGCCAATTTTGGCATCATATCAGGGGTAGCAATTAATAAATCAAAATCTAATTTACCATTACTAATCTCTTCGACTAAATCGTCACTTCCCACCACATCAATTCCAAGATTTTCTGCTTCACTAAGCTTATCACCTCCAACAAGGGCAGCAATACGAATAGTTTTTCCCGTACCATGAGGTAAAATAACTGTTGTACGTAATTGTTGGTCAGCGTATTTTGGATCAATATTTAATGAAATGTGAGCTTCAATCGACTCATTGAATTTTGCAGATGCTGTATCTTTTACTAAACGGATAGCCTCCTCAGAATTGTAAGCCTCGCTCTTGTTAACTTTACTGCGTTCAGATTTAATACGTTTTGATAAAGTTTTCATTGTGGTTATTTCTTTTTATTTACCTGAAGCATTACAGTAAGCTTAATTTTCATTTACTGTAATACCCATATTGTTCGCTGTGCCTAAAACAATTTTCATAGCAGCTTCAACAGTATTTGTATTTAAATCAGGTAATTTGATATTTGCAATTTCTTCAAGTTGAGCAAGTGTAATTGATCCAACTGAAGACTTGTTTGGTTCACCTGAACCTTTATTAATTTTGGCAGCTTTCGTTAGCAATACTGATGCAGGTGGGGTTTTTAAAATAAAAGAGTAACTTCTATCTTCATAAACAGAAATTTCTACAGGAATAATTAAATCACCCTTATCGCTAGTTCTAGCATTATACTCTTTACAAAAAGCTGCGATATTAACACCATGCTGGCCTAAAGCTGGTCCTACAGGTGGCGCCGGGTTAGCCTTTCCAGCAGGTAAAGCTAACTTAATAGTAGCTACGACTTTTTTCGCCATTATTATGTAAAATTTTAGTAATAAATATTTGTCATAAGTAATAGTGTTAAAAACACTTAATATAAAATTTATCAGTCAATACAAAATAATACAAGTGAACAAATAAAAAACAATCGCGCCCTGAAGGACTTGAACCCTCGACATTTGGTTTTGGAGACCAACGTTCTACCAACTGAACTAAGGACGCTATAATTATAATTTAACATAGAATTAAAAAAAAGTAAATTTTAAATATAAGGAAACTAATAAAAGCTTCTATATATTTAAAATTTACTTGCTTAATCTAAAATACTTACCTTTTTTACATTATGGGTTAGTTGTTCAAAATGAACTTCACCACTTTTTAATGCAAATAAAGTGAAATCTTTACCACAACCAATATTTTTTCCAGGTTTAAATTTTAAACCTCTTTGACGAACAATGATATTACCAGCAGTTGCTTTTGCACCACCGTAAATTTTAACACCTAAACGGTTAGCGTTAGAATCACGGCCGTTTTTTGTACTACCGGCTCCTTTTTTATGTGCCATAATAAGAATTAAACGTTAATTTCATTAATAATAACTTTAGTCATTTCTTGACGATGACCTTGCTTACGACGGTATCTCTTTTTTGATCTCATTTTGTAAACAAGAACTTTTGGTCCTCTAAAATGTTCAACTACAGTCCCAGTAACTTCTGTCGATTCAAGATAAGGTTTACCTAAGCTAACATTACCTTCTTTATTAACTAGAAGAACACGGGTTAAAGAAACTTCATCTCCTTCATTGACTTGTAATCTATTTGTCACAAAATGACGGCCTTTTTCTACCCAGACTTGTCGGCCCCCGATCTCAATAATCGCGTATTCCATATTTAAAAAAATGTTTTTAATATTACATTAAAGATATAATACCAAAAAATTGGAAATAGATAAAGGCAACTTGAGTTTTTTTTGTTTAGTTTCAAACTTTTTTCTCTATTACAACTTAAAAACTTAAACATTAAATTTTACTCAAGAAAAATACAAGTTTAGAGAAACATTTAAAGAAAAAACACTTTTTTTTTACTATAATATAGTTTGTTACATATTTATTGACGAAAACAATATGGCTCATTCAGTAAAAATTTACGATACATGTATTGGATGTACACAATGTGTGCGTGCGTGTCCTACGGATGTTCTAGAAATGGTTCCTTGGGATGGTTGTCGAGCAGGCCAAATAGCCTCTGCTCCACGAACAGAAGATTGTGTAGGTTGTAAGCGCTGTGAAACAGCCTGCCCTACAGATTTTTTAAGTGTAAGAGTTTACTTAGGTTCTGAAACAACACGTAGTTTAGGTTTAGCATACTAAATCAAGTTTTTAATAATATTGAAAAAAAATAAAGGAATACTATAATGGATGGTCGTCTTATTTTTGTGTTAGCCCCGGTACTTGTAGCCGCATCATGGGCATTCTATAATATTGGTAGACTAGCATTACAACAATTATCACGTATTTTAAACGCATAATTGTTATACTCACTCTCGAAACTTTCGATGAATTTAAATCAAATAGAAATAGATAAAGGAAACTTTATCTATTTCTATTTTTTTGTTATTATGTCGGTATAGATATTACTAAAATAGTAAAAAATATGGCAGTACCAAAAAAGCGAACATCGCGTCAAAAAAAGAATTCACGAAGAGCTACTTGGGTTAGAAAAGCAGATAAGCAAGCTGTAAAAGCTTTATCATTAGCAAAATCAGTCCTAAAAGCAAACTCAGGAAGCTTTATTTATTCATCAACCAATAATGAAGAGTAATACTTTAAGCTAGACAAATAAGAAAGTTTTTTTTATAGTAAAACAGTGCTATAAAACGGATGTGGCGGAATTGGTAGACGCGCTAGATTTAGGTTCTAGTAGGTTTTCCTGTGGGGGTTCAAGTCCCCCCATCCGTAATAATAAAAATAAAAAATGGTATATAATAATCTAAAATAAAGATAAATAATATTTTATGCCAGTTTGGATAAATTCACTTGCAAGTACAAATTTTGCAACAGAAGTTTACTTAATACTTTTAAAAACAATGGTCTGTTACTGGGTTGCTTTAAAGTACCCTAAACTTCCTGTATTCAAAAATGTTTGTTGGTTAGGCTTAACTACAGCAAATGTTTCTCTATTCTTAATCTTAGGTTTACGCTGGATAATCTCAGGGTATTTTCCATTAAGTAATTTATATGAATCATTACTATTTTTAAGTTGGTGTTTATCATTTATATTGATAGTAATTGAACAACAAACAAACTCAAAAGTAATAGGCGCATTAACAATACCTGTAACTTTAGTAGTAGTAAGTTTTGCAACATTAATTTTACCAACTCCTATGCAAACAGCATCACCACTTGTACCAGCTTTACAATCAAATTGGTTGATGATGCATGTTAGTATGATGATGTTAAGCTATAGTACGTTAATTTTAGGCTCTTTATTATCGATTCTATTTTTAATAATTCAAAATAACCCTAGCTTAAAAAATAAGCTATCAAATATAACAAAAGCAGATAATACAACCCAACTGCTTGAAAATATTGATAGTTGGAGCTATCGGACAATTGGGTTAGGCTTCCCATTTTTAACAATAGGTATTATCGCAGGAGCCGTTTGGGCTAATGAAGCTTGGGGGTCGTATTGGAGTTGGGACCCTAAAGAAACTTGGGCATTAATAACTTGGCTTGTTTTTGCTGCTTATATGCATGCAAGATTAACAAAAGGTTGGGTTGGTCAAAAAGCAGCTACATTAGGTTCTATTGGATTCGTTGTTGTTTGGGTTTGTTATTTAGGAGTAAACTTCTTGGGGCAAGGGCTTCATAGTTATGGTTTCTTAAGCTAATAAAACGATTACTACACTTTAAAAGTTTTAAAGTGTAGTAATCGTTTTATTATTAAAGTTTATTTAACTTACTAGACTCTAATACCCATATTCTTTATATTAAAGTGAATAAATTTTAATAAATAAAAAGAAAGGGAGATTCTTTCGTGCTAGGAATACTGGGCAATAAAGTAGGAATGACTCAAATCTTTAGTGAGGATGGGGATGCAAACCCAGTAACAATCATAAAAGTAGGGCCCTGCGTTATTACACAAATTAAATCTATTGAAACTGATGGTTACAATTCGGTTCAATTAGGTTATCAAGAAGTAAAAAAAGAGAAGTTAACTAAACCTGAGTTAGGACATTTAGCAAAATCTACTGCAACATCTTTAAAATATTTAAAAGAATACCGAATTGATAATGTGACCGATTTTGAATTAGGTCAAGTTCTTGATGTTCAAAATTTTGAAGAAGGACAATTTGTTGATATTTCAGGCCGCTCAATTGGTAAAGGATTTACGGGAAACCAAAAGCGCCATAACTTTACCCGTGGACCAATGACTCACGGTTCAAAGAACCATAGAGCTCCTGGTTCAATTGGTCAAGGTTCAACTCCAGGCCGTGTTTACCCCGGAAAGAAAATGGCTGGACGTTTAGGTGGGAAACAAACAACAGTTTCAAATTTAGAAATTTTAAAAGTTGATACAAAACAAAATTTACTTATCGTAAAAGGTTCAGTTCCAGGAAAACCGGGCAATTTATTAAGTATTAAACCAACAATTAAAGTTTAAAAAATAAAAATATTTAAGGAATTAAACAGTGACAAGTACAAAAAATGTTCTCGAATCTGACTTAAGTGTTCAAGAATTAAATTCAATGCTTGGTATTATCAAATATCCAGTAATTAGTGATAAAGCAACAAGATTGCTAGAAATGAACAAATATACTTTTATGGTTGATAAAAGAGCAAATAAATTTACAATCAAAAAAGTTATTGAATACGCTTTTAATGTCAAAGTTCTGAAGATAAATACCATGCTGGCGCCAATAAAGAATCGCACAGTAGGTCGCTTTATGGGACACCCTGCTCAATATAAGAAAGCAATTATTACTTTAAAAGATGGAGATACAATTAATTTATTTCCTGATATGTAAAATCAATTATTAGTTTAAGGATTATGGCAATTCGTATTTATAAACCAATGACACCAGGAACAAGAAACAGAAGTGTTTCAAGTTTCAGTGAAATTACAACTTCAAAACCAGAGAAATCATTAACAACATCAAATCATAGAGTTCGTGGAAGAAATAACCAAGGACGAATCACAATCCGTCATAGAGGCGGAGGTCATAAAAAGCTATACCGTATTATTGACTTCAAGCGTAATAAATTAAACATTGAAGGCCGTGTGGCAACAATAGAATATGATCCAAACCGTAATGCTCGAATTGCTTTAATTAACTATTTAGATGGTGAGAAGCGTTATATCTTACACCCTCAAAATTTAGCTGTGAATGACCGCATCTCTTCAGGATCAAAATCAGAAATTCAAGTTGGAAACTGCTTACCATTAGATGACATTCCATTGGGTTTAGATGTCCATAATATTGAATTAACTCCAGGCCGTGGTGGACAAATTGTTCGAGCAGCTGGTACTAGCGCAAAAATTTTAGCAAAAGAAGGTGATTACGTAACTTTACGATTGCCATCAAAAGAAATTCGACTAGTCCGAAAAGAATGCGTAGCAACAATTGGAGTAATCAGTAACTCGGAACATAGCAACTTACGAAGTGGTAAAGCAGGCCGTTCACGTTGGTTAGGTAAACGACCTACAGTTCGAGGCGTTGTAATGAACCCGTGTGATCACGCACATGGTGGTGGTGAAGGACGTACTCCAATTGGCCGTAAGCGCCCTGTAACTGCTTGGGGTAAACCTGCGTTAGGTGTAAAAACTCGCAAAAGAAATAAATCGAGTGATATTTATATTGTAAGAAGAAGAAAATAAATATGGGAAGATCTCTAAGTAAAGGTCCATTTGTTGCATACCATTTATTAAAAAAAGTAAATAAAGCAAATGAGACAGGTGACAAAGGAGTTATTAAAACTTGGTCACGTTCATCAACTATTCTACCTTCTATGGTAGGTTTAACAATTGCTGTTTATAACGGACAGAAACATGTTCCAATTTTTGTTAATGAGCAAATTGTAGGACATAAATTAGGCGAATTTGCACCTACACGTAATTTCCGCTCACATGTTAAAACAGATAAAAAAGCACGTCGTTAAAGATTAAATTTTAAACGTTATGGTTATTAAGACAGAAGAACAAACACAGACAAGAGCAAAAGGGCGTTATATTCGAATGTCACCTCGTAAAGTACGCCGTGTATTAAATCAAATACGTGGGAAAAGCTATCAAGAGGCTCTAATGTTATTAGAATTTATGCCATATAAAGCTTGTGGTGCAGTGTGGCAGGTAGTTTATTCAGCAGCAGCAAATGCTGAACATAACTTTGGTATGGATAAAGAGAAACTTATTATAAGTGAAGCTTTTGCTGATCAAGGACCTGTTTTTAGAAGATTTAGACCACGTGCACAAGGTCAAGGTTACAAAATCCGTAAACCAACCTGTCATATTGAGGTTGCAGTGGCAGAAGTTATTTAAATTAAAAAGAAAAAAAAGGACAAAAAGTGGGACAAAAGACACATCCGTTAGGGTTCCGATTAGCGACCATTCAAAAGCACCGTTCAACATGGTTTAGTCAATTTAATAAATACCCTGAACTCTTAGAAGAAGATTATAAGATTCGTGAATTTTTTGAAGAAAAAAGCCAAGCAGCAGGTATTTCAAAGATTGAAATAAACCGAAACAGCTTGGGTGATAAAATCGAAGTCCAATTACATACGGCCCGACCAGGTATTTTAGTTGGGCATAGTGGTAGCAATTTACAAGAAACATATAAACAACTAAATAAAATGATCTCAAATGATAGATCATTAAACATTAAAGTTTTAGAACTGGAAAAACCAGATGCTGAAGCAGCTTTAATTGGTGATTTTATTGTTGAGCAGTTAGAAAAGCGTATTGCTTTCCGACGTGCTGTACGAAAAGCTATTAAAAGAGCTCAAGCCGCAGGAATTGAAGGTGTCAAAGTACAAATATCGGGCCGCTTAAATGGTGCAGAAATTGCCCGTAGCGAATGGATTCGTGAAGGTAGAGTACCTTTACAAACTTTGCGTGCAGATATTGATTACGCAGATAAAAGAGCAAACACTATTTATGGTGTTATTGGGGTTAAAGTATGGTTATTTAAAGGTGAAGTACTTTAATAAACAATATTAAAAATAAAATAAAAATAAAATGCTAAGTCCAAAAAGAACAAAATTTAGAAAACACCACCGTGGGCGCATGAAAGGAAAAGCCTACAGAAATAATAAAATTTCATTTGGTGATTACGCTTTACAATCCTTAGAGCCGTCTTGGATTACATCACGACAAATTGAAGCAACACGTCGAACAATTACTCGCTGTATTAAACGTGGTGGTAAATTATGGATTACAATTTTCCCCGACAAAACTGTAACAGCGCGCGCAGCAGAATCAAGAATGGGTTCTGGTAAAGGTGCAGTTGATTACTGGGTAGCTGTAGTAAAACCTGGAACAATTATGTTTGAACTATCAGGCGTTTCTGTTGATTTAGCTAGAAAGGCCATGACTTTAGCATCTTATAAACTTCCAGTAAAAACTAAATTTATTACTAGAGAGGATATTGATTAAATTATGGCTTTTAAAAAAATTGCTGACATTAAAAACCTCGATCAACAAGCTAATGAGCTAGAGACTTTAAAACTATCAAAAGAGCTTGTTGAACTAAAACTAAAACGTGCAACACGTCAGACGTTTAAAGCTCATGAATTTAAGCACAAAAGACGTCAAATTGCACAATTACTAACAATCTCAAACCAATAACCACAAGTCAAAACTAATTAAAAATTGATATGGCAACAAAAGAGAAAATCGGCACAGTCGTTAGTGCCAAAATGAATAAAACGATTGTTATTGCAGTTGAGGACAAATATCCTCACCCTCTTTATGGTAAAACGTTAAAGAAAACAAAACGCTTTATGGCACATGATGAGAACAATGAATGCATCTTAGGTAATTTAGTTGTTATCGAAGAAACACGCCCCTTAAGCCGCAACAAACGTTGGAAAGTTTCAAAAATTTTAAAATAAGTGTTTAATAGGAAAAATTATGATCCAACCTCAAACATATTTAACCGTAGCTGATAACTCTGGCGCGAAAAAGATCATGTGTATTAGAGTATTAGGTAACAGTAAACAATATGGAAATATTGGTGATGTTATTATTGGTGTTGTAAAAGAAGCAACTCCGAATATGCCCGTAAAGAGATCTGATGTAGTTCGTGCTGTTATTGTAAGAACAAGACACACTCTAAGACGTTCTGATGGTATGAGTATCAGATTTGATGATAATGCTGCGGTAATTATTAACAAAGAGAATAACCCACGTGGAACACGAGTTTTCGGACCAATTGCCCGAGAAATCCGTGATAGAAGTTTTACAAAAATTGTTTCACTAGCACCAGAAGTTTTATAAACAACAAAATATGAAAAAATTAAGAGTTGGCGATAATGTAAAAGTTATTGCTGGTAATGATAAAGGAAAAATGGGCCTTGTCAAAACAATCGATTCAAAAAAAGGAAAGGTTCTTGTTGAAGGTATAAACCTGAAGTTCAAGCATATTAAGCCTTCACAGTCAAAAGATGAAGGTAGTATTAAACAGATCGAGGCACCAATTGCAATTTCTAACGTTAACCTATGCGACGAAAATGGTAAAGTAATACGTGTTGGTTTTAAAGAAGAGGGTGCAAAAAGAGTACGTATAAACAAGAAAACAAACCAAACTATTTAAAATCTACTTCAATATGGTACAAAAACTAGATACATTGTATAAAGCAGAAGTTAAACCCTATTTACAAAAAACATTTGAATATTCAAATGAAATGAAGGTGCCTAAAATTGTAAAAATCCAATTAAACCGCGGTTTAGGTTTATCAGCATCTAACAATAAAATGCTAAATAAAACAATTGAAGAATTCCGCCAAATAACAGGTCAACAACCTGTTGTAACATTGGCAAAAAAATCAATTGCAGGGTTTAAAATCCGAGAGGAAATGCCGTTAGGTGTAACTGTAACTTTACGACGTGAAAAAATGTATTCATTTTTAGAACGTTTAATTAATTTAGCTTTACCTCGAATCCGTGATTTTCAAGGTTTAGATCCAAAAAAATTTGATAAAAATGGAAATTATACTTTTGGTATTTTAGACCAATTAATGTTCCCAGAAATCGAATACGATCAGGTAGACCAAACATTAGGTTTAAACATAACTATCGTAACAACAGCGGAAAACCCGCAAGAAGGTTTGGCTTTATTAAAACAAATGGGGTTACCTTTCAAAAAATAATTATTAAAGGAGAATTGAAGTGGTAAACGATACGATTTCAGATATGTTAACCCGTATTCGTAATGCGAATATGGCAAAGCATAGTCTAGTTGAAGTTCCTTCAACAAAAATGACGCGAAGTATTGTAAATATTTTAAAAGCAGAAGGCTTTATTGAAGATTCAAAAGAGATTGCAGAAGGTATCAATAAGTCTTTAATTATATCATTAAAATACTTGGGTAAAAATAGAAAACCTGTAATTACAAAACTAAAAAGAGTAAGTAAACCTGGTATTAGAACATATGCAGGCTCAAATAATTTACCAACAGTATTAGGTAATTTAGGTATTGCGATTATTTCAACCTCAAAAGGTGTAATGACAGATACACAAGCTCGCCAATTAAAAATTGGCGGGGAAGTTTTATGTTATATTTGGTAAAAATAGAAGAAAAAATTTATTATGTCTCGTATAGGTAAATTGCCAGTAATGGTACCAAAAAACGTAAAAGTTAATTTAACGGATACGGAAATTAAAATTGAAGGGCCAAAAGGTACCTTAAGTCAAGAAATCCCTCAAGAAATCGAAGTTAAATTTGATAACGATCAAATAATTGTTGCAAAGAGAGAAGAAAGTAAAAAATCACGTGAAAGACATGGTTTAATACGTGCTTTAATCAATAACATGGTTATTGGGGTAACAGATGAATTTTCAAAAGAACTACAAATGATTGGTGTAGGTTACCGAGCACAATCACAAGGTAGTAAATTAACTCTAAACGTAGGATATAGTCACCCTGTAATTTTTGAAGTTCCAAAAGGCTTAACAGTAAAAGTAGAAGCAAATACAAACTTAACAGTCACTGGATTTGATAAGCACGCTGTTGGTTTATTTGCATCACAAATTCGCGGGGTACGTCCTCCTGAGCCTTATAAAGGTAAAGGAATACGTTATAAAACAGAAACTGTTCTACGTAAAGCAGGTAAATCTGGTAAATAATAATTCAATTTTAATAAATTTATGCTAGAAACTAAAGAAAAAACAGAAAGAAACCCACGTAATAGACGAAATTCTGGCCCTAAAGAAGTTTGGGAAGAGCGTGTAGTACAAATTAGCCGTGTTACGAAAGTATGTAAAGGTGGTAAAAAATTAAGTTTTAGAGCTGTTGTTATTGTTGGAAACCAGCGTGGCCAGGTTGGTGTGGGTGTAGGAAAAGCTGAAGATGTCATTAATGCTATTACAAAAGGTATTACTGATGCTCGAAAGCATGTAATTAGTGTTCCTTTAACAAATACAAAAACAGTACCACATCTAATGAATGGTGTATTCGGAGCTTCAAAAGTCTTAGTGAAACCCGCTTCACAAGGTACAGGTGTTATTGCAGGAAGTTCAATTCGAATTGTATTAGAACTAGCTGGCGTAAAAAATATTTTAGCTAAGCAACTTGGCTCAGATAATTTACTAAATAATGCACGTGCGACTGTAAATGCCTTAGAGCAATTAAAAACGCCTACTAGTGTATCTTTTGAGCGTAATTTGCCTTTAGAGAAATTTTACAAGTAAAGATTAATTTTAAAATTAATGAAAATAAATTCTTTAACTAAAAAGATCCTATTTACAGCTGGTATTGTAAGTTTTATACGCCTAGGAAACTTTATTCCAATCCCAGATGTTGATCAACGTTATTTAGTAAATATCTTAAACCAAAACGCAACCTTAAAGAATTTCTTCAATAGTGATACTTTAATTCTGAGTGTTTTCAGTTTGGGTATTTTACCAAATATTAACGCTTCAATTATGATGCAACTATTAATTAGTGCAATACCTCCTCTTGAACGTTTACAAAAAGAAGAAGGTGAAGCTGGTAGAAGACAGATAAAACAATATACGCGGTTTTTAACCTTAATGTTTGCTATAGTAGAAAGCCTTTCTATTGTCTTTGCTTTAAAACCTATTTTGTTTAACTGGAGCTTGCTACTGGCATTCAAAATAGGTTTAACGTTGGTTACAGGGTCTATGATTGTACTTTGGTTAAGTGACTTGATAACAGAAAACGGTATTGGGAATGGTTCATCCATAATCATTACTCTAAATATCCTTTCTGCATTGCCATCAACACTGAATTCTACAATAAAATCAAGTTCAACTTTATCCTTGGCTATAACGTTAATAGGGTTTATATTATTAATAACTGGAATAGTATATGTTCAAGAAGCAATAAAAGTATTGCCATTAATTTCAGCAAAACAACTAACCTTAAAACAAGGTGAAGCTGTAGATGAAAGTTTGGCTACATTACCGTTAAGGTTAAATCAAGGTGGTATAATGCCTTTAATCTTTTCATCAACTTTTTTAAGCTTTATTACATTAGGAACAAACTATCTCTTTACCTTAAACATAATCCCTAACCAATTATTACAGCCAAAAGCAATAAGCCTTCTTTATACCGGATTAAATTTTGTTTTTATTATTATTTTTAGTGTGTTTTACTCAAACCTTATTCTAAATCCAAAAGAAATCTCAAAAGATTTAAACAAGATGGCAGTTTCAATAAAAAATGTCCGTCCAGGAAAAGAAACTGCAAGTTTTTTAAAAAAGACTTTAACAAGATTATCATTAATAGGTGCTTTATTCTTAGCCTTTTTAGTAGCATTGCCTAATCTTAGAACTTCAATTGGATTTGGAGCAACTTCCCTATTAATATTAGTAGGTGTAAGTGTAGATACCACACGACAAATACAAACATTATTAATATCCGAAAAATACGAAATAGATTAAACCATGAAAGTAAGACCATCAGTAAAAAAAATGTGTGAAAATTGCCGTGTTATTAAACGAAACGGCAAAATTAGAGTAATTTGCAAAAACCCAAAACATAAGCAAAGACAAGGTTAATTATAAGGAGAATATACTGTGGTACGTATCGCAGGTGTTGATTTACCAAGAGGAAAAAGAGTTGAGTATGCACTAACAAAAATCTTTGGTATAGGATTAGTTAGTTCGCAGAAAATTTTAGAAACAACAAATGTTGACCCTAATACCCGTACAGTAGAACTGAGCGATGAACAAGTAAGTAATATTCGTGAAGCTATTGAATCAGGATACCAAGTTGAAGGTGATTTAAGACGTTCGACAAGTTTAAACATTAAACGATTATCAGAGATTAACTGTGTAAGGGGTCAAAGACATAGAAAATCGCTACCAGTTCGTGGACAAAGAACTCGAACAAATGCTCGCGCTAGACGTGGTTCTAAAAAGACAGTAGCAGGTAAAAAGAAATAAGAGGTAGATAATGTTAGCAAAAGCACGAGTATCAACAAAAAAATCAAAAGTAAAAATTGCTACGGGAGTAATTCATATTTACTCAACATTCAATAATACAATTGTTACAATCACAGATATCACTGGAAATACCTTAACTTGGGCTTCAGCTGGTAGTACAGGATTTAAAGGAGCTAGAAAAGGAACTCCGTTTGCAGCTCAATCAGCAGCGGAAGAATCAATCAGTAATGCAGTAAACTTTGGCCTAAAAACAGCAAAAATTGTAGTCAAAGGTGAAGGTCCTGGTCGTGAAGCAGCAATGCGTGCAGCTCAAAACTTTAAATTAAATATCACTAGTATTGAAGATATTACAGCAGTTCCTCACAACGGTTGCCGCCCTCCAAAAAAACGTAGAGTTTAATATAAATATGGCTGAATTAAAATTTCAATATACAAAATCGTGTGTTGAAGAATCTGGGAACCTTACTGGGCATTTTTTAATGCCGACAACAGAGCCAAGCCAAGGATTAACAGTAGGAAATGCATTAAGAAGGGTCTTATTGTCAAACTTGGAAGGTACAGCATTAACTGGTATAAATATTCCCAACGCACACCACGAGTTCTCAACAATAGAAGGGGTTCGTGAAGATATATTAGAAATCCTTCTAAATTTAAAACAAATAATTTTAAAATCCTCTAGTCCTGAAACATTAACTGGACGGTTAAAGATTAATGGACCTGGAGTAATAACAGCAGCAGCAATAGAATTTGATCAACCTGTTGAAATACTAAACCCTACACACTATATTGCAACAGTTCATGAAGATCTTAATGCGAGTTATGAACTAAGAGCAGAAAGAGGTTCTGGTTATATTTTTGCTGATCAAATGACAAAGAAATATGAGAATTTCTTAAATATTGATGCTGTTTTTATGCCAGTGGTAAAAGTAAACTATACAATTAAAAAAATATATGTAGGTTACAACCAAACAGTTGATTCTTTGGTTTTAGAAATAACGACAAATGGTAGCATAACCCCAGAGGAAGCTTTAAGCCAAGGAGCAAAAAAATTAACAGATTGGTTTGGAATGTTAACTACTGTAGAGGAGGTTGAACAAGAGGTTCCAAAACAAATTGAGCCTGTTGTAGAACCAGAAACAATTTTAATTGAAGAACTTCAATTACCAGTGCGAGCATACAATTGTTTAAAAAGAAGCGGAATTAATTCTATAGATGATTTAAAGCAATACTCACAAGAAGAAATTAAAGAAATCAAAAATTTCGGAAAAAAATCAGCTCAAGACGTATTCCAAGCTTTAAAAGATAAATACGATATTGTACTTCCTTCACTGAAAACGGAAAACATAAATAAAGATATTTAAAAAAGATCTATGACGGACACATATATCCCCTCAAAAAGCCAAATAACAAAAAAGTGGTTCATTATTGATGCAACAAATCAAAATTTAGGACGTTTATCAACACGAATCAGTAAAATTTTAACTGGAAAAGAAAAAGCAACATATTCACCATTTCTAGACCTTGGTGATAATATAATCGTAATAAATGCTGAAAAAATTGTAGTAACAGGGAAAAAAGCAACTCAAAAAATGTACCGTAACCATTCTGGCCGACCTGGTGGTATGCGTATAGAGAGTTACAAAAGCTTAATTGAAAGACGCCCTGAAAAAATATTAGAATCAGCTGTGAAAGGTATGTTACCTAAAGGGCCTCGAGGTCGATCGCTTTTTACAAATTTAAAAGTTTATAAAGGAAACACACACCCTCATCTTGCCCAAAAACCTGAACTAATTAACTTATAAAAATTAAAGAATGAACCAAGAGAACAACACTTTTTATGGCATTGGACGCCGTAAGCAAGCAACTGCTCAAGTTTTACTAAAAGTTGGCACTGGTAAGCTAATGATTAACGGTAAACCTGGTGAACTTTATTTACAAGAAAATACCCTTTATTTAAATAAAGTAAATAATCCTTTTGAAGTCTTAGGTATTGAGAATGAATACGATGTAAATGTAAAAGCACAAGGTGGTGGTTTAACAGGCCAAACTGACGCTATTGCTTTAGGTATTGCTCGAGCATTGACAGAGCTAAACCCAGAAAATCGTACAAACCTAAAATCAGCTGGATTGTTAACCCGTGATGCTCGAATTAAAGAACGTAAGAAATATGGTTTAAAGAAAGCAAGAAAAGCTTCACAATTCTCAAAACGTTAATATTATTATTTTATTCATATGCCAAAGAAAGATATTCACCCAGAATGGTACCCTGAAGCACAAGTTTATTGTGATGGACAATTGGTAATGACAACAAGTTCTACTAAACCAAACCTTAATGTTGACGTTTGGTCAGGTAACCACCCATTCTATACAGGTTCACTGAAAATTTTAGATACAGAAGGTCGTGTAGAGCGATTTATGAAGAAATATGGTTCAGAGAATTAATTTCAAATTTAATTAAAATATGCCAACAATTCAACAATTAATCCGCCGTCCAAGACAGGCACAATTAAAAAAGACAAAATCACCTGCATTAAAAAACTGTCCACAACGACGTGGGGTTTGCACTCGTGTTTATACAAGTACACCAAAAAAGCCAAACTCAGCAATCCGAAAGGTAGCACGTGTAAGATTAACAACCGGGTTTGAAGTAACAGCTTATATCCCAGGAATTGGTCACAACCTTCAAGAGCACTCAGTAGTTTTATTACGAGGTGGACGTGTTAAAGACTTACCAGGTGTTCGTTACCATATCGTACGTGGAACACTAGATAGTGGTGGTGTGAAAGATAGAACGCAAGGACGCTCAAAATATGGAGTTAAAAAGCCAAAAAATAATTAAGAATTTTTAAAAATTAGAGTAATATGTCAAGACGAAGTATAGTTAAAAAGCGTTACCCACAACCTGATTCAACATATAACAGTACTTTAGTAAGTTTATTAACAGTCCGTGTTTTAAAGAATGGTAAAAAACGCTTAGCAAATTCTATTGTTTTAGAAGCTTTTGCTATTATTCAAGAACGTACATCAAATGAACCACTTGAAGTTTTTGAAAAAGCTGTAAAAAATGTTATCCCTAAAGTGGAAGTAAAAGCACGTAGAGTAGGTGGATCAACTTACCAAGTTCCATTATCAGTAAGTAATTATCGTGGAACAACATTAGCTTTACGTTGGATTATTAAAGCTGCCAAAGATAGAGCTGGTCGCACAACTTCATTAAAGCTAGCAAGTGAAATTATTGATGCATCAAATGGTGTAGGTAATGCTATTCGTAAACGTGAAGAGACACATAGAATGGCTGCCGCAAACAAAGCGTTTGCTCATTTTAAATTCTAAAAAAAATAATATTGCCAAAAGTACACAAAATATTTAAATAAGGAAAAATTAAATGGCTCGTGAAAAATTTGAGCGTAATAAAGCTCACGTAAATATTGGTACAATCGGACACGTTGATCACGGTAAAACAACTTTAACAGCAGCTATCACAGCAACATTATCAACAATTGGTAGTGCTGAATTGAAAGATTATGCTGATATTGATGCTGCACCAGAAGAAAAAGCACGTGGTATTACAATTAACACAGCACACGTAGAATATGAAACAGAGGAGCGCCATTACGCTCACGTAGATTGTCCTGGTCACGCTGACTATGTAAAAAATATGATTACAGGTGCAGCACAGATGGATGGAGCTATTTTAGTAGTATCTGCTGCAGATGGTCCGATGCCACAAACTCGTGAGCATATTCTATTAGCAAAACAGGTAGGTGTACCTCATATTGTAGTATTCTTAAATAAAGAAGATCAAGTTGATGATGAGGAATTAATCGAGTTAGTTGAATTAGAAGTAAGAGAGCTTCTAGCTAATTACGACTTCCCTGGTGATGATATTCCAATCGTAGCTGGTTCAGCTCTTCAAGCATTAGAGAAAGTAATCGCAGATTCATCAGTTAAACGTGGTGATGATAAGTGGGTTGATAAAATCTTCAATTTAATGGATGAAGTTGATAAATATATCCCAACACCAGAGCGTGATACAGAAAAAACATTCTTAATGGCTATTGAAGATGTATTCTCAATTACAGGTCGTGGTACTGTAGCAACAGGCCGTATTGAGCGTGGTGTTATTAATGTTGGCGATACAATTGAAATTGTAGGCCTAAGAGATACCCAAACAACAACAGTAACTGGTGTAGAAATGTTCCAGAAAACTTTAGACTCAGGTATGGCAGGTGATAACGTAGGTATCTTATTACGTGGTGTTCAAAAAGCTGATATTGAGCGTGGTATGGTATTATCTAAACCAGGTACTATTACCCCTCATACTCAATTTGAGGGTGAAGTGTATATTTTAACAAAAGAAGAAGGTGGACGCCATACTCCATTCTTTACAGGCTACCGCCCACAATTCTACGTTCGAACAACTGATGTGACAGGTAACATTAAAGCATTCACAGCTGATGATGGTAGTGATGTTGAAATGGTAATGCCTGGTGACCGTATTAAAATGACAGCTGAATTGATTGCACCTGTAGCAATTGAAGCGGGAATGCGATTTGCTATCCGTGAAGGTGGACGTACAATCGGCGCTGGTGTTGTATCAAAAATTTTAGTATAAAAATTAAATGTCAGAAATTAAAGAAAAGATCAGAATTAAACTTGAATCTTTTGATCACGAATTGTTAAATCAATCATGTGAGCAAATACTGGAAAAAGTTAACCAAACAGATTCAAAAGTTGTAGGACCTGTTCCACTTCCAACACAAAAGCGAATCTATTGTGTTCTTCGTTCACCACACGTAAATAAAGATGCGCGTGAACATTTTGAGATCAGAGTACATAAACGAGTAATTGATATTTACCCATCTTCAGTAAATACAGCTCATTCAATTGTAAACATTAACCTTCCTTCAGGTGTAACAACAACAATTAAATAAAAAATCGAGTAGACCATTATAAAAAATAATTAATGGTCTACTCGATTAATTCTAAGTTACAATAAACTATATAGTTTATATGTAAGAAGGTCAAAACAATTTTTAAATATTAGGAGCCTACATTAAATGGGATTACCTTGGTATAGGGTTCATACAGTTGTATTAAATGACCCTGGTAGATTAATCGCAGTACACTTAATGCACACAGCGCTTGTGGCAGGCTGGGCTGGATCAATGGCACTTTATGAATTAGCTATTTTTGATCCATCAGATCCTGTTTTAAACCCGATGTGGCGTCAAGGAATGTTTGTAATGCCGTTCATGACACGTTTAGGAATTACAGATTCATGGGGTGGATGGAGTATCACAGGTGAAAGTGTTTCTAACCCAGGTGTTTGGAGTTATGAAGGTGTAGCTTTAGCTCATATCGGTTTATCAGGTCTATGTTTCTTAGCAGCAATTTGGCACTGGGTATACTGGGATCTGGAACTTTTCCGTGATCCGCGCACAAATGAGCCCGCACTAGATTTACCAAAGATTTTTGGTATCCACTTATTCTTATCAGGACTATTATGTTTTGGTTTCGGTGCATTCCACGTAACTGGCTTATTTGGCCCAGGAATTTGGGTATCTGATGCTTATGGTGTTACTGGCAAGGTACAAGCAGTTGCACCAGAGTGGGGACCAAATGGTTTTAACCCATTCAGTGCTAGTGGAGTAGCATCACACCATATTGCAGCGGGTATCTTAGGAATTCTAGCTGGTTTATTCCACTTAACTGTTCGACCACCTCAACGTCTTTACCGTGGATTAAGAATGGGTAATATTGAAACGGTACTATCAAGTAGTATCTCTGCAGTATTCTTCGCAGCATTCGTAACATCAGGTACAATGTGGTACGGCAGCGCAACAACACCTATCGAATTATTTGGTCCAACACGTTACCAATGGGATAGTGGATTCTTCCAACAAGAAATTCAACGCCGAGTTGATGAAGGTGTTTCACAAGGTTTATCAAAATCTGATGCTTGGTCAAGAATTCCAGATAAATTAGCATTCTATGACTATATTGGTAACAACCCTGCAAAGGGTGGTTTATTCCGTGCTGGTCCTATGAACAAAGGTGACGGTATTGCTGAAGCATGGCTTGGTCACCCTGTTTTCCGTGATAAAGAAGGCAATGAATTAACTGTTCGACGAATGCCTGCATTCTTTGAGACGTTCCCTGTAATTTTAATCGACCAAGATGGTATTATCCGAGCAGATATTCCATTCCGTCGTGCAGAGTCAAAATACAGTATTGAGCAAGTTGGTGTAACAGTAGAATTCTTTGGTGGTAAGTTAAATGGCCAATCATTTAAAGATGCACCAACAGTAAAGAAATTTGCAAGAAAAGCACAACTAGGTGAAGTATTTGATTTCGATAGAACAACATTAGAATCAGATGGTGTATTCCGTAGTAGCCCAAGAGGCTGGTACACTTACGGTCACGTAAACTTAGCATTATTATTCTTCTTCGGACACTTATGGCATGGCTCACGTACTTTATTCCGTGATGTATTCACAGGTATTGGTGCGGAAGTAACTGATGTTGTAGAATTCGGTTCGTTTGCTAAACTTGGTGATCGTTCTACACGTAAGCAAGGTGCTGTTTAAAAAATTAAACAATATTAATCATATTAATAAAGGTTAAAAATGGAAGCATTTACATATACAGCGATATTACTTGGAACATTAGTAGTTTTATTTTGTTCAGTGTTCTTTAGAGATACACCACGAATTTTAGACTAGTAAAAAAAAATAAGATTAAAAAATTTAAAATTTTTTAATCTTATTTTTAAGTTAGTCTTCATGTTCCTCAAATGGATCAGTTAGAACTTTTGAACCAGGTCCAAAAGCACTATATATTGAAAAACCTGTAACACCTAATAAAAGGGTTGATACGAAAATAATTAAAATAGTTGCAGTTTCCATAAATTGTAAATAAACATTTAATTATAATATAAGTTATCGTATCGATAAAGACAGAAAAAAGCATTATAATATTTTTACAAATTTAACCATGGCTTTAAAAACAAGATTAAGTGAAATCTTAAGACCATTAAACTCAGAATATGGTAAGGTTGCACCAGGTTGGGGCACAACTCCAATAATGGGAATCACAATGGCGTTATTCCTTGTATTCTTATTAATTATTTTACAAATCTATAACTCATCATTAATTCTAGATAATGTTGATGTTACATGGAGTAACGGTCTTTAAAAATTGAGCGCTAAATTTTTAGCGCTCAATTTTTTTTTACTATTAATTATGTAATTAGTATATAAACGATTTATAATAATAATTAACAGATAAATATCTGGATTTAAAACAAAACAAACATTTATAATTTTAAAAAGGAATTAAATAAAATGACTGCAACTTTAGAAAGACGCGAAAGCATCAGCGTATGGGAGCGTTTCTGCTCTTGGATCACTTCAACTGAGAACCGTTTATACATCGGTTGGTTTGGTGTATTAATGATCCCTTGCCTATTAACTGCAACTACTTGCTACATCATCGCATTCGTAGCAGCACCTCCAGTAGATATTGATGGTATCCGTGAGCCAGTAGCTGGTTCATTAATGTACGGTAACAACATCATTTCTGGTGCTGTAATCCCATCTTCAAACGCGATTGGTGTTCACTTCTACCCAATCTGGGAAGCTGCTTCTGTAGATGAGTGGTTATACAACGGTGGTCCTTACCAATTAGTTGTATTACACTTCTTATTAGGTGTTGCTTCTTACATGGGTCGTGAGTGGGAATTATCTTACCGTTTAGGTATGCGTCCATGGATCTTCGTAGCATTCTCAGCTCCTGTAGCTGCTGCTGCTGCTGTGTTCCTAGTATACCCAATTGGTCAAGGTTCATTCTCTGACGGTATGCCTCTAGGTATCTCTGGTACTTTCAACTTCATGCTTGTATTCCAAGCTGAGCACAACATCTTAATGCACCCATTCCACATGGCTGGTGTTGCAGGTGTATTCGGTGGTTCATTATTCTCTGCTATGCACGGTTCATTAGTAACTTCTTCACTAATCCGTGAGTCAGGTGAATTCGAATCTACTAACAACGGTTACAAGTTCGGCCAAGAAGAAGAGACTTACAACATCGTAGCTGCACACGGTTACTTTGGTCGTCTAATCTTCCAATACGCTTCATTCAACAACTCTCGTGCTTTACACTTCTTCCTTGCTGCATGGCCTGTAGTAGGTATTTGGTTAACTGCACTAGGTGTTTCTACAATGGCGTTCAACTTAAACGGTTTCAACTTCAACCAATCTGTAGTTGATTCTGAAGGTCGTGTAATCAACACATGGGCTGATATCATCAACCGTGCTGATTTAGGTATGGAAGTAATGCACGAGCGTAACGCTCACAACTTCCCACTAGATTTAGCTGCTGGTGAAGTACTTCCTGTTGCTTTAACTGCTCCTGCAGTAAACGGCTAATTTTCAGGTAGTACATTAACAGACTAAAAGAAGGTTATGAATGGTTATTTAATAACCATTCATAACCTTCTTTTTCTAATTGCTGTGCTAATGTAATATCACCAGTTTTGATTATTTTACCTTTATGCATAATATGAACATAATCTGGTTTAATATAATCAAGTAAGCGTTGATAATGCGTAATAAGTATCAAGCTTTTTTCGGAATTTACAAACTTATTTATATTTTCAGAAATATCTTTTAAAGCATCGATATCTAAACCTGAATCAGCTTCATCTAGAATTGATAACTTAGGGTCTAAGATAGACATTTGTAAAATTTCATTTCTTTTCTTCTCACCACCTGAGAAGCCTTCGTTAACATTTCTTGTTAAAAAATCTGGTCGTACACCAATTTCTGTTAATTTCTTATTCAAGATCGTAAAAAATTCAATAGGGTCTACTTCAGATAAACCTAAATACTTTTGTTTTAAGTTGTAAGCAATACGAAGAAATTCTTCATTACTAACACCTGGAACTTCAACAGGATATTGAAACGCTAAAAATAAACCTAGGTGAGCACGTTCCTCGGGACTTAAACTTACAATTTCTTGATCTTCAAATAAGATCTTTCCCGAAGTAACATTATATGATGGGTGGCCAGTTAATACCTTTGATAAAGTACTTTTACCTGAACCATTAGTCCCCATAATTGCATGGATCTCCCCTTTTTTTACATTTAAATTAACACCATGTAAAATTTCAATTTCATTAATTTTTGCCTTTAAATCGCAAATCTCTAACATATTTTTAAATACAAGAATTTATTATTGACATTATCTATAAATTATAATACATTAAAATTTATATATCCTCAGTAGCTCAGTGGTAGAGCGTTCGGCTGTTAACCGAATGGTCGTTGGTTCAAGTCCAACCTGGGGAGATAAATTAAGAAAATATCGTCTAGTCTTAAATTTATAAATTAGACTAGACGATAATAAATTAAAATTAGTCATTTGGACCTAATGGGCCCATATCACTACTTCCACGTTTACCAGTATGCATAATAACTGCTCCGTGTATTAATGGAATATAACTAACAACCCCTAGTATTGCAGTAAAGATTACGTAACTGAAAACACATAAAACTGAGAAGTATAAACTAATAGCAGAAGGTTCAATTAATGGCTCAAATGGAGGGAACTGCTTTAATAAATTAAATACCTGACCTTGGAATAAACATACAGCTAATAATAAAATACACTGTACATGATGGTAACGGGTATAAAACTTAAAAGTACGGTTACGGCCAATGCCATAAAAGTACAATGCAAAAAATACATAACTTAAAATACCGTACTTAGCTAAAGGCGTATTAAAGTACCATTTTAGATATTTCATAGCCCAACTTGTTATAACTGGGTAACGCTCAACAAAAACATCTAAAATATTATTAAGGTATAAACCTGTTAACTCACTAAGTGGCCAAAGGTACGCAAGAACTCCAAAGAAGCGGTCACTAATAGTTACATATTCAAAATCACGCTTACGTTTCTTACTAAAATTCAACCCACGTAATATAGTTTCAATTAAAAAAACCGCAAGAACTCCAATGGCAACGCCACTTTGAGTTAATAAACCGGTATCAAAGCTAGAAAGCATAGGGAAAAGCGATTTTAAAACTGGATATGAGACTAAGGCAATACCAAGTAATAAAACATAAACACGCTTTTGCCAAATTGTCCTTTCAATAGGATTCGCAACAGCTTCTAATAAAAGTCTAAACTTTAAAAAGATAGACAAAATAAATTTTTCAGGATTCATATCAAATTGAATGAAATATGAAAATCTTATACAACTACATAAACAGTATAAACAATATTGATAAATAAAACAGTATTAAATCCTAAAAATAAAAACCGGATCAACTAGGCTATTTTATTTATACATTGAAACAATCTAAAAAATAAAATATACTAAATAAATATATAATAAAAAGTGTGATAAAAAGAAAAAATTATGAGTAAACGCCCTTTAGGTGGAACAAAAAGAAAAGCAATCCGTGTCTCAGGCTTTAGAGCACGTATGAAAACACATAGTGGAAAAAAAGTAATCCGTTTACGTCGCCGTAAAGGTAGAAAAACTTTAAGTATTTAAAAATAAGAAATTTAATGAGTTTTAATAAAGAATTAAACCTATTGTTAAAAGCTCGTTATCCTATTTTATACATAACTTCTTCTGAAGAAGAAAGAGTTGAGCAACATTTACTTTTAAATTTAAAAGTAAAGCAAGGAAAAATAATATATAATTGGAATTTTATTGACGGCTATATTTCAAACCCCAACATTTCAAATAAAGCAATTAAAAACCCTTTACAAGCATTGGATTTAATTGAAACTTTAAAATGTGAGCAACCTACTATTTTTTTATTAAAAGATTTTAATAAATTTTTTAGTGATATTGCAATCTCAAGAAAATTACGAAATTTAAGCCGTCAATTAAAGACTGAGCCAAAGACAATAATAATTGTTACAAACAATGTTGAAATCCCTACAGACTTAACAGACTTAATAACCGTCTTAGAGTTCCCACTCCCTACACCTTCAGAAATTAACATCGAAATCACACGATTGATAGAAAACTTAGAAGTAACTATTACCCCCGAGTTTCTTAATCAAATTTTATTTGTATGTAAAGGACTTCAAATAGAGAAAATTAGACGTGTACTTGCTAAATCTTTAGCTTTATATGGTGACCTGAATGAAAATACCTTAAACTTAATAAAATTAGAAAAGCAACAACTTATTAAACAAACCCAAATCTTAGAATATATAAGATCTGACACAACGTTTAAAAGTATAGGAGGATTAAACTCTTTAAAAAATTGGATCACTAATCGTAAAGATTCATTTTCTAAAGAAGCGAAAATGTACGGACTCCCAAGTCCAAAAGGTGTTTTATTAACCGGTATACAAGGTACTGGGAAATCTATGAGTGCGAAAGCAATCGCCAATGAATGGAAATTACCATTACTAAAACTTGATATAGGTAAACTGTTCGGAGGAATTGTAGGAGAATCGGAAAGTAAAGTCAGAGAAATGATACAAACCAGTGAAGCATTAGCACCTTGTATTTTATGGATTGATGAAATCGATAAAGCATTTATGGAACAAACTTCATCAGGTGATAGTGGTACAACTAACCGTGTATTAGCAACGTTTATAACTTGGCTATCTGAGAAAGAAAGTGATGTCTTTGTAGTTGCTACGGCAAATAATTTTACAAAATTACCGTTTGAAATGATTAGAAAAGGGAGGTTTGATGAAATATTCTTTCTTGATTTGCCTACAAAGGGTGAACGGAAGAATATTTTTAAAGTAAACCTGCAGAATAAGCGACCTAAGAATTTCACGAATTTTGATCTTGAGCTTCTAAGCGACGCTTCAGAAGGGTTTTCCGGTGCCGAAATAGAGCAAGCTATTATTGAAGCTATGTATATTGCTTTTAATCAAAAAAGGGAATTTACAAATGACGATATACTAGAAGCATTGAATTTAATTATTCCAATGGTAGAATTAAATGAAGAAAAAATAGAAAATTTAAAAACTTTAGCTAACGCAGGTCGTATTAGACTTGCATCTTAAAATAAATATGTTATTGAAGGCTTTAAAATCATTTGCTAAATTAGAAGTGGCTATTTTTTTACTTTTACTGATAGCAGGTTTTAGTATTTTAGGCACAATAATTGAACAAGAACGAAACCTTGATTATTACTTAACAACATATAATCAAAACCTATCTGTATTAAATACAGATGTAGGCCACCTTTTAATATTTTTGGGGTTAAATAATATTTATAAAAACTGGTGGTTTCTAACTCTGTTAATTTTATTCGGTACATGTCTAATAACATGTACATTCTTCCAACAACTCCCAATCCTGAAACAAGCACGACGTTGCACTTTTAAAATAAATGAAAAACAATATAAAAATCCTCAGTATACAACACTAGTAAAGAATAAAGAGGCAACCGAGATTTTACACCGTTTTAAAAGTAAGCAATATACGGTTTTTCAACAAAGCCACAATATGTATATGTATAAAGGGATTTTAGGACGATTTGCCCCTATTGTCGTTCATTTAGCGATGATACTAACTTTAAGTGGCACAGCCATAGCCTCTCTAACAACTTTTAAAGCTGAGGAATTAGTAGCAAGAGGCGAGATATTCCAAATCCAAAATACAGTAAGTCAAAGTATATTAAGTAGAGCTAACCCAACCCCTATACGGGTAAATGATTTTTGGATTGAATATGGTGAAAAACAAAATATAAAACAATTTTACTCAAACCTTTCAGTATTAGATAAAAATGGAAATGAAGTAAAAGAGCAAACAATTTCTGTAAATCACCCCTTACGTTACAAAGGATCCACAATTTATCAAACGGATTGGAATGCTGTTGGGGTGCGTATTCAAGATGAAAATAAAGAATACCAATTACCGATTAATGCAATCAATAATGGCAAAAACTTATGGGTAAGTTGGATACCAAACCCTAAAGATAATACTGATGGTTTAATTTTAATAATCAAAAGTTTAAATGAAGAATTTGAATTATATAAACCAAATGGAGAATTAATAGGTAAATTTGCTATTGGAGAAAAAATCCCAAATTACAATAACCTGTGTATTAAAGAAATTTTGTGTGAAACCGGTTTACAAATAAAAGCAGACCCTGGTATACCGTTAATTTACTTAGGTTTTGGCGTTTTAATGGTAAGTTCTTTAATTAGTTATTTAGCTTTTAATCAATTTTGGGTTTTGAATGTTGCTAACCAAATTTTTGTACGTGGAACTTCAAATCGAGCAAAACTAAATTTAAAATTAGAATTGACAAATTTAAATCAATAAAGAAAGTGTTTTTTACACAAAAAACACGATTATAATAATGTATAATATTGGATTAAAAATAGGATATTAAATAATGATTACTATTTTAGTTTTCTTACTAGTACTGCTTTCATTTGCCTTAATAATTGGTATTCCAGTTATTTTAGCATCACCTGGTGAGTGGGAAACATCAAAAAGCAACGTATTTGGGGCAGGCATTGCCTGGAGTGCTCTTGTTCTATTAACAGGATTAGTTGCAAGCTATTAAAGAAAAAACTATGGTTTCAATAACTTATAAAGTATGAAACCATAGTTTTTATATTTTTAATTGACAGAAAGGCATAATATAGAGTAAATTAAAGTTAATGAAAAACCTTTGGGGTATCGCCAAGTGGTAAGGCAGCGGACTTTGACTCCGCCATTCGCAGGTTCGAATCCTTCTACCCCAGTTAAAAAATCAGACTAATATATTGTAAAATTTTAAAAAACAATGTATAATAAGAATTAATAGGCGGGTGTGGCCAAGTGGTTAAGGCACCGGGTTGTGATTCCGGCATTCGCGAGTTCAAGTCTCGTCATTCGCCCTAAATAATAAGAAGTATAATTTTTAAACCATAATAATATAAGCCCTTAAGACTTTTTATAATAGAATTACGTGCCTTTATTATTTATATGTTTAAATAAAATAAACCCCTGATTCATAAAGTTTTTAATACTTTATGGATCAGGGGTTTTTAAACTAATTTTAATAGAGCACCGAGCTAATTTCCCACGAAGCTACCCTCGCAGTATATTTGCCGCTCAAATGTTTCACGTGTGAGTTCGAGATGGATCAACGTGGTTCCATTTGGCAAGAAGCACTCTATAATTAAATTGAAAAGTAATAAGAAAAATTCAAGTCCTCGGTCTGTTAGTATATCTCGGCTACATATATTACTATACTTCGACCTGATACCTATCAAACGGCTAGTCTTGCCGTGACCTTACTCCAAAAAGGATGAGAATACTCATCTTGAGGTGGGCTTCCCACTTAGATGCTTTCAGCGGTTATCCGTTCCGAACTTAGCTACCCAGCGTTTACCATTGGCATGATAACTGGTACACCAGCGGTTCGTCCTTCCCGGTCCTCTCGTACTAAGGAAGGATCCTCTCAATATTCTAGCGCCTACACCGGATATGGACCGAACTGTCTCACGACGTTCTGAACCCAGCTCGCGTACCGCTTTCATGGGCGAACAGCCCAACCCTTGGGACGTACTACCGCCCCAGGATGCGATGAGCCGACATCGAGGTGCCAAACCTCCCCGTCGATGTGAACTCTTGGGGGAGATCAGCCTGTTATCCCTAGAGTAACTTTTATCCGTTGAGTGACGGCCCTTCCACTCGGAACCGTCAGATCACTAAGACCGACTTTCGTCTCTGCTCGACTTGTAGGTCTCGCAGTCAAGCTTCCTTATGCCTTTACGCTCTACGATCGATGTCTGACCGATCTGAGGAAACCTTTGTACGCCTCCGTTACCTTTTAGGAGGCGACCGCCCCAGTCAAACTGCCCGCCTGAGACTGTTCCTTAACCGGCTAACGGTATAAGGTTAGGGTCCGAACTTTACAAGAGTGGTATCTCACCAACAGCTCCGATATTCCCGTAAGAACACCATCTTAGCCTCCCACCTATCCTGCGCAAATAAAGTCCAAAACCAATCTCAAGTTACAGTAAAGCTTCATAGGGTCTTTCTGTCCAGGTGCAGGTAGTCCGCATCTTCACAGACATGTCTATTTCGCCGAGTCCCTCTCCGAGACAGTGTCCAAATCATTACGCCTTTCGTGCGGGTCGGAACTTACCCGACAAGGAATTTCGCTACCTTAGGACCGTTATAGTTACGGCCGCCGTTCACCGGGGCTTCAGTCATCAGCGTGAACCGACTTCCTTAACCTTCCGGCACTGGGCAGGCGTCAGCTCCCATACGTCGTTTTACAACTTTGCGGAAACCTGTGTTTTTGATAAACAGTTGCTTGGACCTGGTTATTGCAACCTTGAAAAAGGTACTCCTTCTCCCGAAGTTACGGAGTCATTTTGCCGAGTTCCTTAGAGAGAGTTATCTCGCGCCCCTTAGTATTCTCTACTTACCTACCTGTGTCGGTTTAGAGTACAGGTATTTTTGACTTATGACATTGCAAGCTTTTCTTGGAAGTATGACATAGACTGCTTAAACACCGTAGTGTCTCGTATTCACGCCTTAGCTCAAGGTATTTTCACTACCTCTCATCACCTTAAACGCTTAAACCGGTAACCAACATCCGGCCAGTTTAGCCTTCTCCGTCCCTCGTTATCAATCAAAAATAGTACAGGAATATTAACCCGTTATCCATCGACTACGCTTCTCAGCCTCGCCTTAGGTCCTGACTTACCCTCCGCGGACGAGCCTTCCGGAGGAAACCTTAGGTTTTCGGGGCATAGGATTCTCACCTATGTTTTCGCTACTCAAGCCGACATTCTCACTTCTGCTTCGTCCACGCCCGCTTCCGCTAACGCTTCAACCTACAACAGAACGCTCCCCTACCGATATTAAATATCTCACAGCTTCGGCAAATTACTTAGCCCCATTCATTTTCGGCGCAGGCCTACTCGACCAGTGAGCTATTACGCACTCTTTAAAGGATTGCTGCTTCTAAGCAAACCTCCTGGTTGTCTAAGCATTCCCACCACCTTTATCACTTAGTAATTATTTAGGGGCCTTAGCTGGTGATCTGGGCTGTTTCCCTCTCGACAATGGAGCTTATCCCCCACAGTCTGACTGGTTGACTGTACACTCAGTATTCTTAGTTTGCCTCGATTTGGTACCGTTTTACCAGCCCGCACCGAAACAGTGCTTTACCCCTGAGCTATAACATCAACCGCTGTGCCTAAACACATTTCGGGGAGAACCAGCTAGCTCCGGATTCGATTGGCATTTCACCCCTAACCACAACTCATCCGCTGATTTTTCAACATCAGTCGGTTCGGTCCTCCACTTAGTATCACCTAAGCTTCAACCTGGCCATGGTTAGATCATCCGGGTTCGGGTCTATAAATAATGACAAACGCCCTTTTCAGACTCGCTTTCGCTAAGGCTTCTAGTATTAACCAAGCCATTACCTATAAGTCGCCGGCTCATTCTTCAACAGGAACGTAGTTAGACGTTAAGTCGTCCTTCTACTGCTTGTAGGCTTATGGTTTCATGTTCTATTTCACTCCCCTCCCGGGGTTCTTTTCACCTTTCCCTCGCGGTACTGTTTCACTATCGGTCATTCAGGAATATTTAGCCTTACGAGGTGGTCCTCGCTGATTCACACGGAATTTCACGTGCTCCATGCTACTCGGGATACAAAACAGTGCTTTTAGTTTTCGATTACAAGACTATCACTTTCTTTGGCGTACAATTCCAGGTACTTCATCTAACTAGCCACATCTGTAAACTTTGTCCCACAACCCTAACAAAAGTTAGTTTAGGCTGTTCCCGCTTCGCTCGCCGCTACTAGGGGAATCGTTTTTACTTTCTTTTCCTCCAGGTACTAAGATGTTTCAATTCCCTGGGTTCACTCTTTCTTATCTATATATTCAATAAGAAGTTTTAAGAGTTGCCTCATTCGGAGACCTCCGGGTCAAAGCTTATTTCCAGCTCACCGAAGCTTATCGTAGGTAATCACGTCCTTCATCGTTTCTGAATGCCAAGGTATCCGCCATAAGCCCTTAGTTTCTTGAATTTATAAAAAGCTTATCACTTTTCAATATATTGTGGAGATAAGCGGACTCGAACCGCTGACATTTGCCGTGCAAAGGCAACGCTCTACCAACTGAGCTATACCCCCAGCTGGGCCATTCTGGATTTGAACCAGAGACCTCACCCTTATCAGGGGTGCGCTCTAACCAACTGAGCTAATAGCCCTGCAAATTTCTTATTTTAAATAAGAAATAAAAATTAATTGACCTAAGGTTAAATTCCTTTAAAGGAGGTGATCCAGCCCCACCTTCCAGTAGGGCTACCTTGTTACGACTTCACCCTAGTCACTAATTCTACCCTAGGCGCCCTCCTCCGAAGTTAGAGTAACGACTTTAGGCATAACCAGCTCCCATGGTGTGACGGGCGGTGTGTACAAGGCCCGGGAACGGATTCACCGCTGTATGGCTGACCAGCGATTACTAGCGATTCCAACTTCATGTAGGCGAGTTGCAGCCTACAATCCGAACTTAGAGTGAGTTTATAGATTTGCTGACCTTCGCAGGTTCGCTACTCATTGTCTCACCCAATGTAGCACGTGTGTGGCCCAGGGTGTAAGGGGCATGCTGACTTGACGTCGTCCCCGCCTTCCTCCGGCTTGTAACCGGCAGTCTTTCTAGAAAAATAACTAAAAACAAGGGTTGCGCTCGTTGCGGGACTTAACCCAACATCTCACGACACGAGCTGACGACAGCCATGCACCACCTGTGTACAAGTTCCCGAAGGCACTCTTTCTTCTCAGAAAGATTCTTGTCATGTCAAACCCTGGTAAGGTTCTCCGCGTTGCATCAAATTAAACCACATGCTCCACCGCTTGTGCGGGCCCCCGTCAATTCCTTTGAGTTTCACTCTTGCGAGCATACTTCCCAGGCGGGATACTTAACGCGTTAGCTTTGATACTGCACGGGTCAATACGTGCAACATCTAGTATCCATCGTTTACTGCTAGGACTACTGGGGTATCTAATCCCATTTGCTACCCTAGCTTTCGTCTCTGAGTGTCAGTAATGGCCCAGTAAGATGCCTTCGCCATCGGTGTTCTTTCCAATATCTACGCATTTCACCGCTCCACTGGAAATTCCTCTTACCTCTACCATACTCAAGTCTAGCAGTTTCCATTGCAGTTTTGGAGTTAAGCTCCAAGATTTAACAACAGACTTACTAAACCACCTACAGACGCTTTACGCCCAGTGATTCCGGATAACACTTGCATCCTCCGTCTTACCGCGGCTGCTGGCACGGAGTTAGCCGATGCTTATTCTTCAGGTACACGTCAGAACTTCCTCCCTGAAAAAAGAGGTTTACGACCCACGAGCCTTCATCCCTCACGCGGTATTGCTCTGTCAGGCTTTCGCCCATTGCAGAAAATTCCTCACTGCTGCCTCCCGTAGGAGTCTGGACCGTGTCTCAGTTCCAGTGTGGCTGATCATCCTCTCAAACCAGCTACTGATCGTCGCCTTGGTAAGCCATTACCTTACCAACTAGCTAATCAGACGCGAGCTTTTCCTCAGGCGAAATTCATTTCACTAAAAAAGCAATATGGGGTATTAGCAGCCATTTCTAACTGTTGTCCCCCTCCTGAGGGTAAATTCTCACGCGTTACTCACCCGTCCGCCACTAGCACCGAAGTGCCCGTTCGACTTGCATGTGTTAAGCATACCGCCAGCGTTCATCCTGAGCCAGGATCAAACTCTCTAAAAATATCCAGAATGTTATTATTATTTTGAAGAAGTTTTTTTTATCTCCTTCTCATTTCCACGAAAATCAATATGCCATAAATGATATGAAAATGTCAACTCTTAAATTTTTTAAAAATATTAAAGAAAAAATAAATAAAACCAAAAAGGTTCAAGATTAAACGTAAATATCTATTTAAAACGAAAAATTAGTGTATAATTAATACCATGAGTCTTACTCAAAAATAGAAGAAAAAAATAAATAAATTATGATAACAAATTCTCAAATTGTAATTGCATTAGTTTTAGCTTTATTACCTGCTCTTTTAGCAGCAAAACTTGGTAAAGCATTATACGAGTAATTTAAGATTGGTGAGGATTAAAATCAAGAAAATTTTAAAAATAAACTCAATAATTTAAGTATCAGTTAATGAACAAAAAAACAACTCTTCCTATTTTTCCTTTTACAGCAATTGTTGGTCAAGAGGAAATGAAACTAGCTCTAGAACTAAATGTAATCGACCCTAAAATTGGTGGTGTTATGATTATGGGAGACCGTGGTACTGGAAAATCTACTACAATCCGTGCGATTGCTGATTTACTACCACAAATTCCTATTGTAAAAGATGACCCTTTCAATTCACACCCATCAAACTTAGAACTAATGAGTTCTGAAGTTTTAACACGTTATAAAAATGACGATAATTTTGATATTGAAAATATCAAAATCCCTATGATTGACCTTCCGTTAGGTGCTACTGAAGACCGAGTATGCGGCACTATCGATATTGAAAAAGCGTTGACCGAAGGTGTAAAAGCATTTGAACCCGGCTTACTTGCAAAAGCAAACCGCGGTATTTTATATGTTGATGAAGTAAACCTACTAGATGACCATCTAGTTGATATTTTATTAGATTCAGCTGCATCTGGTTGGAATACAGTTGAACGTGAAGGAATTTCAATCCGCCACCCAGCTCGATTTGTCTTAGTAGGTTCAGGTAACCCAGAAGAAGGGGAATTAAGACCGCAACTTTTAGATCGTTTTGGTATGCATGCAGAAATACGAACAGTAAAAGACCCTGCTTTAAGAGTAAAAGTTGTTGAAGAAAGAACATCTTTTGATCTAAACCCGCAAGAATGGTTAGAAAAATACAATGATGAGCAAAAAGCTTTAACTCAACGTATTGTTAATGCTCAAAAGCTATTACCAGAAGTTGAAATTGACTATGATTTAAGAGTTAAAATCTCTGAAGTATGTAGTATTTTAGATGTTGATGGTTTAAGAGGGGACATCGTTACAAACCGCGCTGCGAAAGCTTATGCAGCTTTCAATGAAAAAACAAAAGTAACAGTAGAAGATATCCAAAAAATTATAACTTTATGTTTACGTCACCGATTACGTAAAGACCCATTAGAAACAATTGATTCGGGTAATAAAGTTCAGCAAGTTTTTAACGATATTTTTGAAATTGAATAAAAAAATGAGCTTAGTAGGAATCGAACCTACATTCAAAACTTAGAAGGTTTTTGTCCTATCCATTAGACGATAAGCCCGTACAAGTAATCTAACTGAAAAAAAGTTTAATGTAAAGGTTTATTTGAAGATACTAAATATATCTTCAAATAAACCTTCTTTTTTATGTATTTACAGCATCTGTCTCTATAGTTTCCGGTTCTTGCGGAACATCAGGGGTTTGATCTTTTAAGAAAGCAGATAAAGCTTCTTCTAACTTCTTCACATTTTCTTTTAATGAATCTAAATCATCCGATGAAATATCAGATCTTACATCAGCAATAATCGCTTCAATATTTTCTTTTTCTTCAGAAGAAATTTTATCCCCAAGTTCTTCAATCTGTTTAGATGCTTGGTAAGCTAAAGCATCCGCACTATTTTTGAAATCAACAGCTTCACGCTTCTCTTTATCAGCCTTTGCAAACGATTCGGCATCAGCAACCATACGGTCAATTTCATTATCATCTAAACGTGATGAACCTTGAATTGTGATTGATTGCTCAACACCAGTATTGCTATCCTTAGCATTAACTAATAAAATACCATTAACATCGATATCAAAAGTAACTTCGATTTTAGGTACACCACGTGGTGCTAATGGAATACCATTTAAACGGAACTCACCTAAACTCTTATTATCTTTAGCAAACTCACGCTCACCTTGTAAAACATTAATTTCAACGTTTGTTTGATTATCAGCAGCGGTTGAAAAATATTCAGATTTCTTAGTTGGAACAGTTGTATTACGAGAAATAATTTTTGTCATAACACCACCCATTGTTTCAACACCTAATGATAATGGAGTTACATCTAATAATAAGATATCTTTAACCTCACCAGCTAATACACCACCTTGAATAGCTGCACCAACTGCAACAACTTCATCAGGGTTAACTGTTTGATTAGGGTTCTTTCCTGTAATCGTTTTAACAATTTTTTGAACACCAGGTATACGGGTTGAACCACCAACTAACACAACTTCATTTAAATCACCATTCCCTAAACGCGCATCTTTTAATGCTTGCTCAACGGGACCACGGCAACGGTTAATAGGATCTGAACATAATTCTTCAAATTTCGCACGAGTTAACGTACACTCAATATGTTTTGGACCAGTGTCTGTCGCTGTAATAAACGGCAAACTGATATTTGCTTCAGTTAATGAAGATAATTCAATCTTAGCTTTTTCAGCAGCTTCAGTTAGACGCTGCAATGCTTGATTGTCTTTCTTTAAATTAAAGCCTTCATTAGCTTCAAAATCTTTCGCTAGATAATCAACAATTTGCTTATCAAAATTATCACCACCCAAACGAGTATCACCCGATGTTGCTAAGACCTCAAAAATACCATCACCCACTTCTAAGACAGAAACATCAAATGTTCCTCCACCTAAATCAAATACAAGAATACGTTCATTATTTTTTTTATCTAAACCATATGCTAAAGATGCAGCAGTAGGCTCATTAATAATACGTAAAACTTCTAAACCTGCAATCTTACCGGCATCTTTTGTTGCCTGACGTTGAGAGTCATTAAAATACGCAGGTACAGTTACAACCGCTTGTGTAATTGGTTGTCCAACATATTTTGAAGCATCTTCTGCAAGCTTGCGTAAAATTTGAGCAGAAATTTCTTCTGGACTAAAAACCTTATCTAGGTTAGAACATTTAATTTTAAATGAATCATTTTCTTCAACTAGAGAGTAAGGGACTTCTTTTAAGTCTTCACTTAATTCTTTCGGGTTAGTACCAATAAATCTCTTAACAGAATAAAAGGTATTTTCAGGGTTAATTACACCCTGTCTTTTAGCAATTTGGCCAACTAACAAATCCCCTTTTTTCGTATAAGAGACTACAGAAGGGGTAGTACGGAGGCCTTCAGAATTAGAAATAACTACAGGTTGGCCGCCTTCCATGACAGCCACAACAGAATTGGTTGTTCCTAGGTCCACCCCAACAACTTTTTGCATATTTTCGTACTTCCTTACTAATATTTATAAACTTTATTTAACAATATTATAAAAATTAATACTTTAGCTTACAAGTGTTAAAAATGCATTTATTTAGCAAAAGTTTTAAAAACTGCATCTGACTGGGTTTGAACCAGCGTAAAACGGATTATGAGTCCGGTGCCTAAACCACTCGGCCACAGATGCAAAATTATCAAAAGTGGCTTTCAAAATGAAAGCCTACTTTTGATAAATAAAGATTATACATTAACAACAATACATTCTGTTGTTAAAATCATAGCAGCAATTGAAGTAGCATTCTGTAAAGCAGAACGAGTTACTTTTGCCGGATCAACAACACCAAATTCAAACATATTACCATATTTTGAAATCGCAGCATTATATCCAATCTCAAAGTCAGAGCCTTGTAAATTTTCAATGATCAAAGCACTATTCAAGCCGGCATTCGCTACAATGCGCTTTAAAGGAGCTGTAATAGCTTTTGATACAATTAATGCACCAACTAATTCTTCCTCTTTTAAGTTTGATTTTGCCCAACTACGTAAACTATCAGCTAGATGGACTAATGTTGTACCACCACCAGGTACGATACCTTCTTCAACTGCAGCACGGGTAGCGTTAATAGCATCTTCTAAACGTAATTTCTTATCTTTCATTTCTGTTTCAGTGTTTGCACCCACTTTTAAAACAGCAACACCACCTGATAATTTAGCAACCCTGTCCTGTAACCTTTCTTTTTGGAAAGTCTCCTCAGTAGCACGAGCCTGTTTACGTAGATTATCACAATGTTGTGCAACTAAACTTTGTGTGCCTTCATTAACAATAGTTGTATTATCTTTAGTAATAACAACTCGGCGTGCGTTACCTAATTGACTTAATTCTACATTTTCTAAACTTAAACCTGTTTCTTCTGTAATAACTTTTGCTTCAGTTAAAATAGCAATATCATCCAAAATAGGTTTTCGTAATGTACCAAAAGCAGGGGCACGTACAGCTGCTACATTAACAGTATTTCTTAATTTATTTAAAACTAAAGTAGTCAATGCCTCTTTCTCAACATCTGCCGCAATAATTAATAAAGGGCGTTTAGTCCTAGCAACTTTTTCTAAAACAGGCAATAAGTCTTGTTTAACGAAAGTAATTTTCTTATCTGTAACAAGAATATAAGGGTTTTCAAAAATAACCTCACGGCGCTCAGGATGAGTAATGAAATAAGGGGAGATATAACCTTTATCAAATTGCATTCCTTCAGAAATTTCTAATTCAATCTCAGTAGACTTACCTTCTTCTAAAGAAATAACACCATCTTTACCTACTTTATCTAAAGCATTGGCGATCATATCACCAATTTCTTTGTCATTACCCGCCGAAATAGCAGCTACTTGCGAAATTGCTTTTAAATCTTCAACAGGTTCTGCATATTCTGTAATTTGAGCAATTAAAAATTTCAGCGCTTTCTCCATGCCAATTTTTAAAGCTATTGGATTAGCACCTGCTGTTAAATGCTTCATACCTTCACTGACCATAGCAAAAGCTAATACAGTTGCTGTAGTCGTACCATCACCAGCAACATCATTAGTTTTAGATGCTGCTTGACGGATCAATGAAATGCCGGTATTTTCTAAGTTATCTGGCAACTCAATTTCTTTGGCGATACTAACACCATCGTTAATAATTTGAGGTGCTCCAAATTTTTTCTCTAAAACTACATTACGGCCTTTAGGTCCTAATGTAACAGATACAGCTTCAACCATAATACCCATACCATGAAGTAAGGTACGTCGAGCCTCATCTTTATATAGAATTTTTTTGCCTACCATATCTATTTTTCTATAATTGCTTTAAGTTAATTAAAGAATACAAAAAATAAAATTTAAACGCAAGAATTTACAATTTGCAAATATTAGAAGAAATAAGGTTGCCGCAGAGAAAAGTATCTGTTATAATATATTCAACGCCTGGATAGCTCAGTTGGTAGAGCAGTGGACTGAAGATCCTCGTGTCACCAGTTCGAATCTGGTTCCGGGCATTAAATAAAAAATAAATTGTTCTTTTACGAAAGCAGGCTTATAATATATTTTAATCATTTAATAAATTAGAATTATAAGAGGATTAACCGTGAAACGTATATTTACCTCAACGTGCATTGTTTTTATGCTAATTTTTAATGGCCCTACAATAACACATGCAGCAGGAACCTTAGTAGATTGTGATCAATCACCAGCATTTACTAAGCGTTTAAATGCAAGTGTTAAAAAATTGGAAGGTCGTCTATCAAAATATGAACCTGGTTCTCCACCAGCGTTAGCATTACAGCAACAAATTGATAGAACAAAAACTCGATTTAAGCGTTATGGAGAATCAAACCTGATGTGCGGTACTGACGGTTTACCACACTTAATCACTGACGGCGACTGGAAACATTCTAGTGAATTCATGACACCTGGATTATTATTCCTTTATATTGCTGGATGGATTGGCTGGTCTGGAAGATCATACGTCCGTAGTGTATCAACTGAAAAGAACCCAGCACAAAATGAGATTATCATTGATGTCCCACGCGCGATTAAAATCATGTCAACAGGTTTCGCATGGCCAGCTCAAGCTTTAGCTGAGTATAAAAGTGGTGATCTTTTAGCAGGCGAAGATGATGTGACTGTTTCACCACGTTAATTAAATAATTTACACTGAATAAAACGGATTTTAAGAATTTCCAATGAATAAAATGAAATTAATTAAAAAAGTAGCACTTTTTTTAACGTTATCTTCTCTTACAGTAAATAGTGCTTCAGCAATCGAATTAGATGAAGCAACGAGAACAGTAACTTTAGATACTTCTGGTAACAAAACGACATTAACAACTGAGCAAGTAAAACGTGGTAAGCGATTATTTAACAGTTCATGTGGGTCATGTCATACAGGTGGTGTTACAAAAACAAACCCTAACGTTGGTTTAGATACTGAAGCTTTAAGTTTAGCAGCCCCAAGCCGTAATAACATCGAAGGTTTAGTAGATTACATGAAGAACCCAACAACATATGATGGTTTAGATTCTATCTCAGAAGTTCACCCAAGTATTGCGAGTGCCGATATTTTCCCTAAAATGCGTGCATTATCAGATGATGATTTATTTGCAATTGCAGGCCATATTTTAGTACAGCCACAGATTATCTCAGAAAAATGGGGTGGTGGTAAAATTTACTATTAAAAAGTACCAATTTACAAAAAATAATAATGGATGATAATTTAAAAACATACCTGTCAACAGCTCCTGTTCTTTTAACAGTATGGATGAGTTTAACGGCAGGTCTAGTTATTGAACTAAACCGTTTCTTCCCAGATGCTCTTGTAACTCCTTTCTAAGTAAAAAAAAAAAATGAGGAATTCTACTAAATTTTGTAGAATTCCTCATTTTTTTTAGCTAAATTTTTGTTTTAAACGGGTAGCTTTACCTGATAGGCCTCTTAAATAATATAATTTTGATCGACGTACTTTAGCTGAACGTAAAACATTTATTGATTTCACTTTAGGAGAGTGGAGTAAGAAACAACGTTCAACTCCAATACCTTGCATAACTTTACGGACAGTAATCGTTAAATTTAAGCCAGTATTCTTTTTTGAAATAACTACGCCTTCATATGCCTGAACACGAACTTTATCTCCCTCTTTAATTTCAATACCTAAACGTACTGTATCACCAACGGAAATTTTTGGTAAATCTAGTTTAAAGTAATTTGTTTCAACGGACTTTAACAATTCAGTGTTGTTAATTTTAAGAATTTTAGTCACGATTAATTTGTTTATTTTAAATATTTAATATATTATATACATAATACTTTATTGTTATACAATGAGTAAACCTTTAAAAAAGGAATTAAATTAGAAAATAGAAATTAAAACCCGACTTTAAACGCTCAAATGTTTGAACGTTTTACTGAGAAAGCAATTAAAGTAGTAATGCTTTCTCAAGAAGAGTCACGCCGTTTAGGGCATAATTTTGTAGGTACTGAGCAAATTTTGCTTGGTTTAATTGGAGAAGGTACTGGTGTAGCTTACAAAGTACTTAGAAGTGTTGATTTAAACTTAAAAGATGCACGAATGGAGGTCGAACGAATTATTGGTCGCGGATCTGGATTCGTTGCGGTAGAAATACCATTTACTCCACGTGCAAAGCGTGTATTGGAAAATAGTATTGAAGAATCACGTGAATTAGGTCATGGATATATTGGTACAGAGCATATTTTATTAGCTTTATTAGATGAAGATGATGGCGTTGCTTGGCGATTATTCGAAGACTTAAAAATTGACATTGAAAAGTTACGTACAGATGTTCTAGTTGCGATTGGTGCAGATTCATCAGATGCAAATAAGAAAAAAGCTTCGCTTGTAAGTGGAAATGATGAAGAAGACCGTGAGTATTCTCTAGAAGAATACACAACAAACTTAACTGACCAAGCTCGTGAAGGAAAGCTAGACCCTGTAGTTGGGCGTGAGAAAGAAATTGAACGTGTAATTCAAATTTTAGTACGACGTAAAAAGAACAACCCAGTTTTAATTGGTGAGCCTGGTGTAGGTAAAACAGCTGTAGCTGAAGGTTTAGCTCAACGTATTATCCAACGTGATGTTCCTGATATTTTAGAAGAGAAAGAAATTGTATCTTTAGATATTGGTCTTCTATTAGCAGGTACAAAATACCGAGGTGAGTTTGAAGAGCGTATCAAACGTGTGATGGAAGAAGTTCAGACTTCAGCAAATATGATTTTAGTCATTGATGAAGTACATAACTTAATTGGTGCAGGTGCTGCAGAAGGTGCTGTTGATGCAGCAAACATTTTAAAGCCTGCGTTAGCACGTGGTGAATTACAATGTATTGGTGCAACAACAATTGAAGAGTATCGAAAACACATTGAAAAAGATCAAGCATTAGAGCGACGTTTCCAACCAGTTAATGTCCCAGAGCCTACTATTGATGAGACTATTCAAATCTTGCGTGGTTTACGTAATCGCTATGAACGCCACCATATGTTACGTATTAGTGATGCGGCACTTATTGCAGCTGCGAAATTAGGTGCTCAATTTATTGCCGATCGCTTTTTACCAGATAAAGCCATTGACTTGATTGACGAAGCCAGTGCCCGTGTTCGTCTAGCTGGTTGTGGCTTACCAACAGCTGCGAAAGAATTGGATAAAGAATTACGAGAATTAATTCAAAAGAAAGATCAAGCAATCCGTGATCAGAATTTTGATGAAGCTGGAAATTGTCGTGACCTTGAAATGGAAATTAGGGCACAAATTACCGCAATATTAAACGCACAAGGTGGAGCAAATAAAAACTATAACCCTGTTGTTGAAGAAGAAAACATTGCAGAAATTGTTTCCGCTTGGACTGGTATTCCAGTGAGTAAAGTTTCAAAGAGTGAAACTGAAAAACTTATTCATATGGAAGAAATTTTACACCAACGTGTAATTGGTCAAGATGTCGCAGTGAAAGCAATTTCAAAAGCGATCCGACGTGCACGTGTTGGTTTAAAGAACCCTAATCGACCAATCGCAAGTTTCATTTTCTCAGGACCAACAGGTGTAGGTAAAACAGAGTTAACAAAAGCTTTAGCATCTTACTTCTTTGGTTCTGAAGAATCTATGGTCCGTCTCGATATGTCAGAGTACATGGAAAGACACAACGTAGCTAAATTAATAGGTTCGCCTCCAGGTTATGTAGGCTTCTCAGAAGGGGGCTTATTAACAGAGGAAGTAAGACGTAAACCATATACAGTGGTTCTCTTTGATGAAGTAGAGAAAGCTCACCCAGATGTTTTCAACTTATTACTTCAAATCTTGGAAGATGGCCGACTAACTGATGCACAAGGCCGACTAGTAGACTTTAAAAATAGTTTAATTATCTTAACTTCAAACATTGGATCAAAATCAATTGAGAAGAATGCCCAAAGTGGTGGCTTCGGATTTGATACTGTTGAAGATGAGGTAGCTTCAAACTACGAGCGTATGTCTAAGGCAGTTCATGAAGACTTAAAGCAATATTTCCGTCCAGAATTTTTAAACCGTCTAGATGAAATTATTGTTTTCCAACAATTAACTCGTCCAGATGTGCGTAAGATTGCAGATATCATGATTAATCAATTATGTAAACGTGTAGCGGAACAAGGAATAAACTTAGAAGTTACAGATGCGGTTAAAGAAAAACTTTCAGATGAAGGTTTCAACCCCATCTATGGTGCTAGACCATTACGTCGAACAATTATGAACTTATTAGAAGATAACTTAGCAAATAAATTCTTATCAGAATCTATGGATAAAGGTAGTAACATTGTTGTTACTTTAGATTCAGAAAAGAATATCCAAATAGATATTACTCACACTGAAGTAAGCTCAGAGACAAAAAACGAGGACGATCTAGAAACGGTAGCAAAGCAAGGTTATAGAAAGTCTGCGTTAGCAGCACTTCAAAAGCAACAACCAAGTGTTTAAATACCTATAATTTCAGGTTATTTTCTTTTAATTGACTTTATAATTACTTGTATATATTAAAACAAAATAAATATGTCACCAAGTTTAGTTAATTTTACATTAAGTCTTGCAGCAGGCGCATTTGTTCTAGTAGCAATTGCTGTTGCTCTTAGTTGGGTAAGTTCAAATGATAGAATTATCCGTGAATAGTGAAAAATAAATAAAAAAAGACCGTGTAAGAAGATTTCTTCTTACACGGTCTTTTTTATTATAAACATGGGCGGTACTGGATTCGAACCAGTGACCATCTGCTTGTAAGGCAGACGCTCTACCACTGAGCTAACCACCCTTTAATATAAATGGTAGTATAACGGTTTTTTATTTGTTTGTAAAGTGTTATTAACTTTATATAATTTATGTATGAAGAACTTTAACCCTCATACATAAATTACGTAGGGTTATAAGTAACCTTTCTTAAGGGCTAGTACTAAAATAACAATAGGGCCAGCTAACAAAATGATAGCTGAAGATAACAATTGTCCAATAACTTGTAAATTCATAATTTTTCCTTAATCGAGTACTAGAAAATTTAGTATTTATATATTATCTAATATATATAAAATTAAAAGGAAAGTAAATAAAATTTTAAACCTTTCTAAAATAAAAAAATCTGGTATAATTTTTTTTGTGATACGGGTTGCTAACTCAATGGTAGAGTACTCGGCTTTTAACCGATAAGTTCTGGGTTCGAGTCCCAGGCAACCCAATAAATTTAATTCAGTTTATTTTTTAAAAAAAAAGGTTCTTAATTAAATAAGAGTTACAATAAAATTTAATCATGAAGATTAATTTACTGAGGGTATTTTTGTTCATAATGGAGATAATCATTCTTAAAACAAAAAATTTCAGTTACTAATTTTTAGTGAGAATATTATTATTGAATATTGATATTTTATGACTGATGAAGAAATTTTAGAGCAAATTAAAGATGCTATTACTGAGCAATTGGAAGTTGAGCGAGAAAAGATTAAACCAGAATCAACTTTCTTCGAAGATCTTGAAGCTGATTCTTTAGATGTTGTTGAATTGATTTTAACTTTTGAAGAAGCTTTTAAAATTGATATTTCCGATGAAGATGCCGCTGAGATTAAGTCAGTAAATGATGTTCTTGACTTTGTTAAGAAAACAGCTTAATAAAAGGATTTCTAAATTTAACTTTTCGTTAATTGAAATCTAGACAAAACTTATAGTTCTTGTTATAATTATTAATTAATCGGGATATAGCGCAGTTTGGTAGCGCGTCTGCTTTGGGAGCAGAATGTCACAGGTTCAAATCCTGTTATCCCGATTGTTTTAGTTAAATCTTGACTAACGCTTTTACATAAGCTATATTATTTTACACCTAGCCCCCATCGTCTAGAGGCCTAGGACACCTCCCTTTCACGGAGGCGACAGGGATTCGAATTCCCTTGGGGGTATTAATTAAATTAAATGTACTAAGTCTGGTTTTTTTAACCATAATATAGTATGAAAACTTATATTGAAATCAGTTGATAATATGAGCGTTTCTCATTTTTAATGTCAATAAAAGAACAAAAAATCTATGACTGTTAGCTCGAAAGAACGTGATGCTAAAGTTAAAGTGTTAGTAGATCGTGATGTTGTCGATACTACATTTGAAAAATGGGCAAAACCTGGCCATTTCTCACGAACTTTAGCAAAAGGTCCGAAAACAACAACTTGGATTTGGAATTTACATGCTGATGCACATGATTTTGATACTCAAACTAATTCATTAGAAGAAGTTTCTAGAAAAATCTTTAGTGCTCACTTTGGCCAATTATCTATTATTTTCTTATGGCTTAGTGGTATGCATTTTCATGGTGCATATTTCTCAAACTATTCAGCTTGGTTAGCTAACCCTACTGGTGTTAAGCCAAGTGCTCAGGTAGTTTGGCCTATTGTTGGTCAAGAAATTTTAAATGCCGATGTTGGTGGTAATTTCCAAGGCGTACAAATTACTTCAGGTTTCTTCCAATTATGGCGTGCTGAAGGTATTACAAGTGAAGTTGAACTTTATTGGACTGCTATTGGCGGTTTAGTTGCTTCAGGTCTAATGATGTGGGCTGGTTGGTTCCATTACCATAAAGCTGCACCTAAATTAGAATGGTTCCAGAATGTTGAATCAATGATGAATCACCATTTAGCAGGCTTACTAGGTTTAGGCTGTTTATCTTGGTCGGGTCACCAGATCCATATTGCTGCACCAATTAATAAATTATTAGACGCTGGTGTTGCTCCTCAAGAAATCCCTTTACCACATGAATTTATGGTAAACCGTGATTTAATGGGACAACTTTACCCAAGCTTTAACGAAGGTTTAGCTCCATTCTTTACAGGAAATTGGGAAGCTTATTCTGATTTCTTAACTTTTAAAGGTGGTTTAAATCCTGTGACAGGTGGTTTATATTTAACTGATGTAGCTCACCATCATTTAGCGTTAGCTGTATTATTCATCTTTGCTGGTCACATGTACCGTACAAACTGGGGTGTAGGCCACAGTATGAAAGAAATTCTAGAAGCTCATAAAGGGCCATTTACTGGTGAAGGTCATAAAGGTCTTTATGAAATTTTAACAAATTCTTGGCATGCACAATTAGCAATTAACTTAGCTATGGTTGGTTCATTAAGTATTATTGTGGCACACCACATGTACGCGATGCCTCCATATCCTTATATTGCTACTGATTATGCTACACAACTATCACTATTTACACACCATACTTGGATTGGTGGTTTCTGTATTGTAGGTGGTGCAGCACATGCTTCGATCTTTATGGTTCGTGATTATAACCCTTCTGTTAGTTATAACAACTTATTAGACCGTGTTTTACGTCACCGTGATGCGATTATTTCTCACTTAAATTGGGTTTGTATTTTCTTAGGTACACATGCTTTTGGTTTCTACATCCATAATGACACTATGCGTGCGTTAGGTCGTCCTCAAGACATGTTCTCAGATAAAGCAATTCAATTACAACCAATTTTTGCTCAGTGGATTCAACACCAACATCTACTAGCTCCAGGAAACACTGCTCCAAATGCTTCAACAATTGCTAGTTACGCTTTTGGTGGTGATACTGTTGCTGTTGGTGGTAAGATTGCTATGATGCCTATTACATTAGGTACTGCAGATTTTATGGTTCACCATATTCATGCTTTTACAATCCACGTAACGGCTTTAATTTTATTAAAGGGTACGTTATACGCTCGTAGTTCTAAATTAATCCCTGATAAAGCTAACTTAGGTTTCCGATTCCCTTGTGATGGTCCAGGCCGTGGTGGTACATGTCAATCATCATCATGGGATCATGTATTCTTAGGTTTATTCTGGATGTATAACTCAATTTCTGTTGTTATCTTCCACTTTAGTTGGAAAATGCAATCTGATGTATGGGGTACAGTTAGTCCGACAGGAGCTGTTTCACATATTACAGGCGGAAACTTTGCTCAAAGTGCTATTACTATTAATGGTTGGCTACGTGATTTCTTATGGTCACAAGCTTCTCAAGTTATCCAATCATACGGTTCTGCTACATCAGCTTATGGTTTAATCTTCTTAGGTGCTCACTTTATCTGGGCATTTAGTTTAATGTTCTTATTCAGTGGCCGTGGCTACTGGCAAGAATTGATTGAATCTATTGTATGGGCGCACAACAAGTTAAAATTTGGTCCTGCAATTCAACCTCGTGCTTTAAGTATTACTCAAGGTCGTGCTGTAGGTTTAGCACATTACTTATTAGGTGGTATTGGTACTACTTGGTCATTCTTCTTAGCAAGAATCATTTCTGTGGGTTAAAATTTTATAATTAAAATATGTTATGGTAAATTTAAAATTTCCTAAATTTAGTGAAGGTCTAGCTCAAGACCCATCCACAAGACGTATTTGGTACGGTATTGCTACTGCCCATGACTTAGAAAGTCATGATGGCATGACAGAAGAAAGCTTATATCAAAAGATTTTTGCTTCTCACTTTGGTCACTTAGCGATTATTTTCTTGTGGACATCTGGTAACCTATTCCACGTTGCGTGGCAGGGTAATTTTGAGCAATGGATTGAGAACCCTTTAAAGGTTAAACCAATTGCTCATGCAATTTGGGATCCTCATTTTGGTGAGAATGCTGTTAAAGCATTCACACGTGCAGGTGCAAACTATCCTGTAAACATTGCTTATTCTGGTGTTTACCATTGGTGGTACACTATTGGTATGCGAACTAATAATGATTTATATTATGGTTCAATTGGTTTATTAGCTTTTTCTGCATTATTATTATTTGCAGGCTGGTTACATTTACAACCAAAATTTAAACCAAGCTTGGCCTGGTTTAAGAATAACGAATCACGTTTAAATCACCACTTATCAGGTTTATTTGGAACAAGCTCATTAGCGTGGACTGGTCACTTAGTACACGTTGCTATTCCAGAATCACGTGGTGTTCACGTTGGTTGGGATAACTTCTTATTTACCCCTCCTCACCCGGATGGGTTAAAGCCATTTTTTACAGGTAATTGGTTAGCATATGCTAATAACCCAGATACAGCAAAGCATGTATTTGGTACAAGTGAGGGTGCTGGTACTGCAATTCTAACTTTCGTTGGTGGTTTCCACCCACAAACACAAGCTTTATGGCTTACTGATATTGCACATCACCATTTAGCTATTGCTGTAATTTTCATCGTAGCTGGTCATATGTACCGTACAAACTTCGGTCTTGGTCATGATATGAAAGAGATCTTAAACGCTCACCGTCCTCCACAAGGGCGTTTAGGTGCAGGCCACCGTGGGTTATATGATACTATTACAAATTCATTACATTTCCAATTAGGCTTAGCATTAGCATCTTTAGGTGTTATTACTTCATTAGTAGCTCAACATATGTATGCCCTTCCAGCGTATGCTTTTATCGCTAAAGATTATACAACGCAAGCGGCTTTATATGTTCACCATCAATATATTGCTGGTTTCTTAATGGTTGGTGCTTTCGCTCACGGTGCAATTTTCTTTGTTCGTGATTATGATCCTGAGATGAATAAAGATAATGTTTTAGCTCGTATGCTTGAACATAAAGAAGCTATTATTTCTCATTTAAGTTGGGTGTCATTATTCCTAGGTTTCCATACTTTAGGTTTATATGTTCACAATGATACTGTAGTTGCTTTTGGGCAACCAGAAAAACAAATTTTAGTTGAACCTGTTTTTGCTCAATGGATTCAAGCAGCATCAGGTAAAGCGTTATATGGTTTTGATGTATTACTATCATCACCAAATAACCCAGCTACAGTTGCAGGTTCAAATGTATGGTTACCTGGTTGGACTGAAGCTATTAACAGTAATGGTAACTCATTATTCTTAACAATCGGTCCTGGTGACTTCTTGGTTCACCATGCTATTGCTTTAGGTTTACATACAACTACTTTAATTTTAGTTAAAGGTGCTCTAGATGCACGTGGATCTAAGTTAATGCCAGATAAGAAAGATTTTGGTTACAGTTTCCCTTGTGATGGTCCAGGCCGTGGTGGTACTTGTGATATTTCAGCGTGGGATGCATTCTACTTAGCAATGTTCTGGATGTTAAACACTATTGGTTGGGTTACATTCTACTGGCATTGGAAGCACATCACACTATGGGGTGGTAATCCTGCTCAATTTAATGAATCATCAAACTACATTATGGGTTGGTTACGTGATTACCTTTGGTTAAACTCATCACCACTAATCAATGGTTATAATGTATTTGGTATGAATGGACAGGCTGTATGGGCTTGGATGTTCTTATTCGGCCACTTAATTTGGGCTACAGGTTTTATGTTCTTAATCTCTTGGCGTGGTTACTGGCAAGAATTAATTGAAACTATTGTGTGGGCTCATGAGCGTACACCATTAGCTAACTTAGTTCGTTGGCGTGATAAACCTGTTGCTTTATCTATTGTACAGGCTCGTTTAGTAGGTTTAGCTCACTTTGCGGTTGGTTATATCTTGACTTATGCAGCATTCTTAATTGCTTCAACGTCAGGTAAGTTTGGTTAATTTTTAATTGAATAAGTTAAATCTAATAAAAACTAAAAAGGCATCTCTTGTAAATCTTATTTACAAGAGATGCCTTTTTTATTTAATTGGCGGAGAACGGATTTGAACCATTGACCTTCGGGTTATGAGCCCAACGAGCTACCAGACTGCTCTACTCCGCGTTACTTATTTTAATATAACAAATTTATTCAAATAAGTAAATCACAAAAAGTTATAGGATTTTAATCCTGTTAATAATAAAAATATTAACGTTAACCCCCAAGTTATATTTTGGAGTGTTGTATCAGTTGATTTTGGACTTCCTAACAGGTTTCCCGACATATTAAAACTTTGTAGGGTACCATCTTTTTGCGGTATGCGTATTAATATTAAAAGGATTAATATTAGTACAGACAAAAACCAAATAACTTCAACCATTACTTTTATTTTTATTATTCACCTTGAATTTTTAATAACCCAAAACCTAAAGCCAGGCCTAAT